GTACCTGACCAACTAAGTTGCTAAAACCATAAGCAATTCTAAAATCAACTATTTTTTTTATTTTTATTTTTTTTTATTTTCGGTAGCTTTACGCTACCGAAAATAAAAAACTCGATCCGAAGAATCTAAACGAAAAATTTAAAGCTTATTATTTGTTAGTTGCTAAAAATTCTTCAGTGTATTCAGCAATTGCTTCTTTTAATAAACCTTCTGCTTCAGCGTTTAAAGCGTTAGTTTCAGCAAGGATTTGACCGTAACGAGATTTCTTGTTGCTTAAGAATTGTCTTAAACCTGCTAAGAAAGCACGTACTTGATCTACACGAATTTTATCTAAGTAACCGTTAGTACCTGTATAAATTGTTGCTACTTGTTCAGCAACAGATAATGGAGATGCTTGAGGTTGCTTTAATAACTCACGTAAACGTTGACCACGCGCTAATTGGTTTTGAGTCGCTTGATCTAAATCAGAAGAGAATTGAGCAAATGCCTCTAATTCAGCAAACTGAGCTAATTCTAATTTTAATTTACCAGCAACTTGTTTCATCGCTTTAGTTTGCGCAGCAGAACCTACACGAGATACGGAAATACCTACGTTAATTGCCGGACGTAAACCAGAGTTAAATAAATCTGCAGATAAGAAAATCTGACCGTCAGTAATAGAAATTACGTTAGTCGGAATATATGCAGAAACGTCACCCGCTTGAGTTTCAACAATTGGTAAAGCAGTCATACTTCCACTTCCTAATGCGTCGTTTAATTTTGCAGCACGCTCTAATAAACGAGAGTGAAGGTAGAAAACGTCGCCTGGGTAAGCTTCACGTCCTGGAGGACGGCGTAAAAGAAGAGACATCTCACGGTAAGCTTGCGCTTGCTTAGATAAATCGTCATAAATTACTAATGTGTGACGACCAGTGTACATAAAGTGTTCAGCTAATGCTGCACCAGTGTACGGAGCTAAGTATTGTAGAGTAGCAGGGCTATCAGCAGTTGCAGCAACGATGATAGTGTAATCCATTGCACCACGCTCGTTTAAGCTATTAACTACTTGAGCAATAGAAGATGCTTTTTGACCAATCGCTACATATACACAAATAACGCCTTTACCTTTTTGGTTTAAAATAGTATCAACTGCTACTGCAGTTTTACCAGTTTGACGGTCACCAATGATAAGCTCACGTTGACCACGACCAATAGGAATCATTGCGTCAATCGATACAAGACCAGTTTGTAATGGTTCGTGTACAGAACGACGAGAAATAATACCAGGTGCGCCAGATTCAATTAAACGGCTACCTTGCGCAGGGATTTCGCCTTTACCGTCAATAGGTACAGCTAAAGGGCTTACAATACGACCTAAAAATGCATCGCCTACTGGAACTTGTGCGATTTTACCGGTTGCACGAACAGAGCTGCCTTCACGAACGCTACGGCCTTCACCCATTAAAACGGCACCAACGTTTTTAGATTCTAAGTTTAAAGCAATACCTACAGTACCATCTTCAAACTCTAGTAGTTCACCAGCCATTACTTTTTCAAGACCGTAAATACGTGCAATACCGTCACCAACCTGGAAAACAGTTCCCACGTTTACAACTTTTACTTCTTGAGTGTATTGCTCGATTTGTTGGCGAATAATGCTACTAATTTCATCAGGTCTAATTTTTACCATGGTTTTCTAAGCTTTATAATTGGTTAACAAAACGATATGAAATTGATTTACAGAATTATGGAAAGAAACGTCTAAGCGTTTAGTTAATTTTGCTTTTACTTGAGATAAAGCAAGAGTAATCACTTGTTGTGATAATTGTTGAATAGCTCTTTGACGTTGTAATTGAATAGTGTCTTGTTTTGTTTGTTCAAGACGTTGTAATTCTTCTTGAGTTTGGCGAATTACTTGTTGGCTTTCTTGCTCAGCGGCAGTAAAACTTTGCTGTTTGATCATCTCTGCTTTTTTAATAGCATCGTTTAGCGCAGTTTTTGCTTGATTTAAACGTTCTTGAGCTTCAAAAGCTTTTTGATCAGCTTCTTTTAAGTTGTTTAAAATAGCCTGACGGCGATTTTCTAATAAAGATTTAAGAGCATCACCAACAAAAGTTACAACCACTCCAATAACAACAGCTAAGTTAATTACGTTGGTTTCAAGAATATTGGTATTAATACCAAATCCGTGACCATGACCAATTGTTAAATTCGTTAAATCGAATAGTAAAGTCATAAGCTGGTTAAGTAGATTCCTTTTAAATTTGGTTCTTTAAAAAAAAATTCAAAGTTTTTAGTTTTTTCTTGCTAACAAGAAAAAACTAAAAATTATTGAAAAATTAACCTGCGAATGGGTTAGCGAATAGAAGAGCTAAAGCTACTACTAGACCGTAAATAGTTAAAGATTCCATAAACGCGAAGCTTAATAAAAGAGCACCACGGATTTTACCTTCAGCTTCAGGCTGACGAGCAATACCTTCAACAGCGTAACCTGCAGCAGTGCCTTGACCCATACCAGGGCCAATAGCAGCTAATCCTACAGCTAAACCAGCAGCAACAACAGAAGCAGCAGCAACTAATGGGTTCATAAAAGTTTCCTCCAAAAAATAAAAAATATTTTTTTCATAACAACCAAATAAATTAATTTTCTACCAGTCGGAACGACGATCGATTATGTCAAGCTTAAGAAACTTAAGGCAACGAAATCCTAGAAAATTACTTTATAAATATTTCTTTACTTTATATACTAAGCTCTAATACATCAAAAATAAACAAAAAAGGCAAATTTCCCGCCTCTTCGCGAATTTGAAAAGCGAAAAAGTATTAATGGTGATCTTCTACCGACTCACCAATGTAAGCACCAGCTAAAGTTGCGAAAACTAAAGCTTGAATAGCACTTGTAAATAAACCTAATAACATTAACGGAATTGGAACTACTAGTGGTACTAAGGTAATTAATACACCTACTACTAATTCATCAGCTAAGATGTTACCAAATAATCGGAAACTTAAAGATAATGGTTTTGTAAAATCTTCTAATACGTTAATTGGTAATAAGAAGGCTGCTGGAGATACATAACGTTTAAAGTAACCAATACCTTTTTTGCTTAAACCACCGTAGAAGTATGCAAGAGAAGTTAATAATGCTAATGCTACAGTTGTGTTAATGTCATTAGTTGGAGCAGCTAATTCACCGTTTGGAATTTCAATTAAACGCCAAGGTAATAATGCACCAGACCAGTTAGAAACAAAAATAAATAAGAAAATAGTACCAATAAATGGAACCCACGATAAGTAATCGTGCTCACCAATTTGAGTTTTAGCAATATCACGAACGAACTCGGTAATATATTCGTTTAAATTTTGGAAGCCTTCCGGCGTTTCTTTTAAATTTCTATTTCCAAGTAAAGCTAAAGTAGCAATAATTGCTAGTACAACCCAAGTTGTAATTAATACTTGTCCATGAACTTGATAGCCTGCAAGTTCCCAGTAAAAATGTTGACCTACAGAAAGTTCTGCTAAATCAAAAATATTTTGAAACATAGGAATTAAAAAATAGTTTTTTTCAAAAATTTTTGTAACAACCAACTTTAATTTTAGTAATAAAAAATCCTTTTTTATTACTAAAATTAAAGAAAACAAACACTGTTTAACAATATTTTATTGTTAAAATGCAACTAAATAAAATTATTTATAACTCCCTAAAAGAGTACACTAATTATTCAGCTGTTTTTTTCGTACGTTTCGGGCGTGCAGTTTTAGAAAAAACTTTACGTTTTGCAAATTTTTTCTGTGCTCCACCTTTTTCTTGCCATTCACGTTTACCGTCTTGGATAGAACTTACGAATTCTTGTAATAATAATTGAATAGATGCTACAGAATCATCGTTAGCTGGAACAACCATATCAGCTAAGCTTGGATCACAATCGGTATCTAAAACAGTCACTGTACGAATTCCTAAACGATTACACTCATAAACTGCTGTAATTTCATCGGGTTGACCGATAATAATTACAACATCAGGGATACGAGACATCCCTTTTAAACCACCTAAATAGCGTGTTAAACGCTCTTTTACCTTTTTTAGATTTGCTGCTTCTTTTTTAGGAAGTTGTTCAAAACCACCGCTTTCTTCTAATTGTTCTAAACGATCTAAATTAGCTAATGAAGTACGAATTGTTTTCCAATTTGTCAGCATACCACCTAACCAACGGTGATTAACAAAAAAAGAATTAGCCTCAATAGCAGCTTTAGAAACTAAACGAGCCGCTTGGTTTTTTGTTCCAACAAATAGGAATGTTTTCCCTTGCGAAGCTTGATCTGCTAAAAATGCTTTTACTTCTTTTAATTTTGTAAAAGTTTGTACTAAATCAATTAAATGAATCCCATTACGTTCTCCATAAATATACGGAGCCATTTTTGGGTTCCATTTGCGAGATTGATGCCCGAAATGCATCCCCGCTTTTACCATTTGTTCAAGTGTTAATTGCATGTTATTTTTTCAACGAAATTTTCAAAATCTTGTTATCACTCACATTTTGTTAAATCCTCACAAACCAAAACAGGTTTATGAGTAAGTGAAAATTCACTTAATTTTATAATAATTCATCTTTTCTAGAATGGCAAGTCATGATGAGAAAAAATATTTTCAATTTTAATTTCTCTTATTAGAAATATTTCTACTTCTAATAAGAGAAAAAATTATTCTTTTAAAAGAAAACTCAATTCAGAAGAAACATCACGATTCAAATCTGAGGCTGTTGAGAATTTTGTTAAATAGCTAATTAATGGGGCCCCCGTCCCTGCTGGAACTCGATGCCCTAAAATAACATTTTCTTTTAATCCACGTAGAAAGTCAGTTCTACCTTCAATAGCAGCACGGCTTAAAGTCCGTGTTGTTTCTTGGAAACTAGCTGCTGAAATAAAACTTTCCGTTTCTAAAGAAGCTTTGGTAATCCCTAAAAGAATTGGTTCGTATTCAGCTTTTTGAATATCAATACCTAAATTAATTTTTTCAATCCAATCAATGGATTTTAATTCTCCACGTAATAAACGAGTTCGACCACCTTCTAAAATACGAACTGTGGAGGTCATTTGACGAACAATAACTTCTAAATGTTTATCAGAAATCGTAACACCTTGGCTTTGATAAACACGTTGAATGCTATCAATTAAAATACGTTGAATTTTTTGGAAACTTTTTCTTGCGGCTAAATCAAGACGCATTCGAGTTTTATAAGTTTCGAATAATTCATGTAACTGCTCATGTAAAACTGTTGTTGTTTGACGAGCTTCAAATAATTGTTCAATACGCGGAATACCTTGAACAATATCCCCAGTTGTTAATCGTTTATAGGTTAACGTAATTAATGGTAAACCTTTATCAATAAAATCACCATGAAAAACATGGAAATTGGCTTTCGAAGAAAATAAAATTGGAACAGCTTTTCGAACTAGAATAGTATTTTTACGAATACTTAAAATTTGACCTGATTCTGAAACTGTTAATTTTGGTAAAATTTCTGTTCCTGGACGAATTAACGAACCTAAAAATGAACGAGAACCTACTGATTGCGTGGTTGGAACAAAAACCCCTGTTAAATGTGATTCATTAATGGATAACATTTTGGAATCTTTATCTTTTTTCAAAAATTTAAAGATTTCAATTGTTTCCGCGGATTTTCGATTTAGTTGGGCTAAGATAAAGTAATCATTTACAAGCTTTTTCTTAGCAAGTTGCCAATTAAATTCGTTCGGTCGCATTAGTGATGATTTACTAGAAGCTCCTGAAGTTGGTAAAATAACATTGGAATGCGCTAAAAGTGCTAAATTTTCAAATACATTTCCATTAGTAAACCAAGAAAATGTATCTAAGTTTAATTTTGATTGAATCTGAAATAGCAAAATGGGGCTATTAATTTTTGAACCAGCTGGTTGACAATCAAATTGGAATGGACTGCTAAAATCTAACGATTTATCAATTGTTTGTTTATTTAATAAACCAACATATGGAAGTGAACTAAATGCATTAATGGAGCCAATCGATGATAAACAAGCTGTTTTTTGTGATAAATGCGATAAAGATAAAACGGATGTTTTAGGATTATCAAATAAATGATCAAAAAACGAAACAAAAACAGGGTTTTGACGACTAATAACACTAAATAAAAAGTGAGTCGGAACTTGAGAAATTAACGGTTTAATTTGGGTTTGCTTAAATTCTAACTTTTCACTATTTGGAGTTAATTGAAAAGAATTAACAAAATTATTTTGTTTTTTAAACTGAGCAAAAGAAACTTGTACTACAGAAATAGGCCAAGATTTTTGAGAAATAGACCATTTCGGTGACACTGTGAGATCACACTTATAAAACTTGTTTACTGAATTTTGGACTTGAGTTTTAAAAACCTGAGCTTTTTTAAATCGATAAGAACCTAGTACTTTAGAATTTCTTCTTTGTGACAACTCAGAAAAAGAACAAAAGGAGTGAGATTTAATAAATTGAAAAGTTTTAGTTTTCGAAAAATTAGTAATCGAAGTTTGAGAAGAAACTTCCTTATTTGTTAAAAACCAGAAGTCGTTCGTTGCAAATACTAGTGAAAGATTTGGTGTACGGCTTTTACGAACAAAAGCATTTGAAGCTAAACTATTGGAAAAATTAAGTAATGAGACTGATGTTTGATTAAAAAAAGAATCTAAAACTTGTTTTTCCGAAGAAATAAAAAGATTTTTACAAATAGAAGAATGAAGATTAGTTAAATAAGCTCCTTTGTTGTATAAAAAATTCTTAAAACCAAAACTTGCTACTTTAAAAGTTACATTTGGTGGACTCATTTTATACGAAGCATCAACAACAGGTTGGGTTGTTTCATTTAAAATAGAGAAATCACGTGTCACGTTAAATAGTTTAGTTGTGCTCAAAGCTGAATTTTCCGTAATTAAATCCCCTTTTAAATACTTAAAATAGCCAACACTATTAATAGACTGAGAATGTAAGTAACTGGTTAATAACCAAAAAGAGCCTAATTGATGTGCTTGAACTTCAGTATTCAGCTCATCTTTAATAACAATAACATCTTCAAAAAAAACTTCACCTTTTTCAGGAGCTGTTACTAAATGATTTGCTTGAATTCCTTGATCCTGATCGGTAGCTGCAGATGCATATTCTAATAAAATTTCAGCTGCTTCAACTTTTTGAGCTTGACGAACAAAAAGAATACTTTGTAATGGAAAACTTAATTCTTTACGTTCTTCGTGTTTTTCACCTGAGTGAATTGTTAAAGTCCCTGCTTCACGTGTTAAAAACCCAATTTTCCCGTATGATGTTCGTACTAAACTACCTTTTAAGGGTTTTGGAAAAGACACTGAACCGGAAATAGGTGCTTGAACTTGGTCGATAATTTCACCAGAAAATACCCCCCCAGTGTGGAAAGTTCGCATGGTTAATTGCGTTCCTGGTTCACCAATCGACTGTGCAGCAATAATACCTACGGCTTCTCCAATAGATACAAGTTCATTATGTGCTAAACTCCACCCATAGCATAATTGGCAAACCCCATTTCGTGATTTACATAATAATGGTGAACGAACTAAAAGCGTCTCTTTAGCTTGGGAAAGCTTATATGATAAATACTCAGAAATACAAGTATTTCTTGGAGCAATCCCAGGAACCTCTTCTGCTAAGACACGGCCTAAAATTCTTTCTGAAAGTGGTAATAAAGTTTTTGTCCCTTGTTTTAATGAAGTTAACGGAATACCTTGTTCTGTTTCACAATCATATAAAGAAACCACTACATGTTGAGCAACATCTACTAAACGACGTGTTAAATAACCGGAAGTCGCAGTTCGTAAAGCAGTATCTACAATCCCTTTTCGTGCCCCATAACAAGAAATAACATATTCTGTTAACGTTAAACCTTCACGGAAATTACTACGAATTGGGAAGTCAATAATTCGACCTTGCGGATCAGCCATTAAACCACGCATCCCCACAAGCTGACGAACTTGTGAAATATTACCACGGGCGCCTGAAAAGGCCATCATATATACAGGATTTAATGGGTCGGTGCGGCGAAAATTTGTAACAACTTCTTGTTTTAAATTTTCACTAGTTCTATGCCAACCATCGATTAATTGCTGCAAACGTTCAACTGTTGTTAAATTTCCAGATAAAAATTGTTGAGACGCGCGTGTAGCAACATCTTCAGCATCTAATAATAATGCACCCTTTTCTTTCGGAATTTTTAAATCATCAATGCTTAAAGAAATACCAGCTTTTGTTGCCCAAAGAAAACCAACTTCTTTTAACTTTTCAACTAAATCTAAGGTAACTGCTTCACCATAATTACGCAGGCTCCACGAAATTAGCCCCTTAAGTTTACTTTTGTCAAAACAACGATTAAAAAATAACTGTGTATGAATCATAATCGTACAATAAAAAATAATTAAACTACATGATCAGAAAACGTGCGTCTTACATGATCATTTAAAAGAATTCGACCAACAGTAGTACGAACATACTGTCCTACTAATTTTTGCGTTTTGTCATAAATTTGATATAAATTTGCAAAAATAAAATGCGAATTGCCATCTAAATCAACTCGTAATTCGTACGTATTTAAAGTCGAATCATCAAATTCAATTGAATCAGAACATTTAACCCAAACATAAGTATGAATCGGTAGTGTTTTTTGATAATAAGCATCTAAAACCTCGTCAAAGCTATAAAATAAACTTGCGTTTGAGCTTAAATTTTTTTGATTTTCAGTAGTTAAATAATAACAGCCTAAAACCATATCTTGACTTGGACCTAAAATTGGTTGACCGGTTGCCGGCGATAATAGATTATTTCGAGACCACATTAATTTAAAAGCTTCGGCACGAGCTTGAAGTGAAAGTGGGACATGAACAGCCATTTGATCCCCATCAAAATCCGCATTAAAAGCAGCACATACTAATGGATGAAGTAAAATTGCACGGCCTAAAATTAATTTTGGCTGGAAAGCTTGAATCCCCAGACGGTGTAAAGTTGGTGCACGGTTCAGTAAAATAGGATGATTTTCAATAACATTTTGTAAGATTTGCCAAATGATTGGATCTTGAAAAGCAATCAATTTTTTCGCTCCTAAAACAGTTCGCACAATTTTAGTTCGAATTAATCGACGAATTAAAAATGGTTGAAATAATTCTAAAGCCATCTCACGAGGTAAACCGCACTCATGTAATTTTAAACTTGGTCCAACAACAATTACCGAACGACCGGAATAATCCACACGTTTTCCTAATAAGTTTTGACGGAAACGCCCTTTTTTCCCTTTTAGCATATCCGATAAAGACTTCAATGGACGTCCGTTTGGAGCAGTAATTGGTTCTGAACCCCCACGACCATTTTCTAATAATGCATCAACGGATTCTTGCAGAAGACGTTGTGCATAACGCATTTCATTTGATTTGTTTAATGAAGAACCGATACGTTTATGACGAATAACGCGTTGGTTTCTAAACAATACTTTTTGATATAATTTATTCAAATCAGAAACAGCAACTTGATTTTTACCCATCTCAATAATCGGTCGTAAATCTGGAGGTAAAACCGGTAAAATGGAAAGTAACATCCATTCCGGTTTTGCTTTACTTTTTCTAAAATTTCGGACAATTTTAATACGTCGCAAAATACGAGCACGCGCTGTTAATAAATAACGTAAATGTAAGAGCTGTTCAATTGATAAAGACGCGTATGATGGTTCAAGAACATCAATTTCTTCTTGTAAAATGGGAAGATAACGACGTAAAACTAACTCTAAACGATTTAAATCTAATTGCGTTAAAAAACGTTTTACAGGCTCAGATCCTGTCCAAGACATTTCACGTAATGAATCTTTGTTAATTTCTAATAAATTTTGATAGGCAGGAATCAAAACGTCCTCATTAGAAATTGTTCCAGACATATAAGATAAAAATTGTTGTAAATCTGTCTGCTCCGTCCAAGCATACGTATTACGAAAACAATAATATGGAAATAAATAGGTTAATTTTTTAAATGCTGGGGGTGGAAAGAAATTTGTTTTAGCTACTAATTCAGAATTAGAATTTAATTGATCTGAATTAAATAAATTAAAACGAGCTTCAAATTCACCAGTAATAGTTTGCGTACAATACAGCAGAGCAGAAACAGTACGTTTTTTTAAACCAATTAAATGAGCAACATAACTGGGACTGCCTTTAAAATACCAAACATGAGCTACTGGCGATGCTAATGAAATATAACCTAAACGATAACGGCGAATACGTGACGAAGTGAATTCAACACCACAATCGGGACAATAGCGAAAATCTTTCATCGGAGCTTTCCCACAGGCACAGCGAAAATCATAAATTGGACCAAAAATCGTCTCACAAAATAACCCGCCTAATTCCGGTTTTAAGGTTTTATAGTTTAATGTTTGTGAATTTAAGACCTGACCCACAATTTTTCCAGAAGGAAGTGTTCTTTCTGCCCAACGTCGAATACGTTCCGGGGAAGCAATACTTAACCGTAAAGATTCGATTGGAATTAAAAATGTTTTTTTATTTTCTGTAGTCATATAATAAAAAAGTAAATGTATTATTTTTATTTCATTTTTTAAAAGATTTTTCGTCTTTTAAAAAATGAAAAGAAAGCAAATTATAAATCAATAAAATCGCGCAATTCACGCTTTCCGAATGTATCGATAGAATAGACACCAACATCAAGGCAGAGTGATTGTAGTTCTTTAACTAAAACTTTAAAACATTCTGGAGTTCCCATAGTCATATTTTTTCCTGTTAAAATTGAATACATAATTTTGTGACGACCTTTAACATCATCGGATTTAACAGTTAATAATTCTTGTAAAATATACGCCGCCCCAAAACCTTCTAAAGCCCAAACTTCCATTTCACCTAGACGTTGACCACCATGTTTTGAACGACCACGTAATGGCTGTTGTGTTACTAAAGAATATGGACCGGTTGAACGCGCATGAATTTTATCATCAACTAAGTGAACAAGTTTTAAAACATACGCTTCACCCACCGTTACAGGTTGATCGAAACACTCACCTGTACGACCATCAAAAATTTTCGTTTTTCCAGGACAATTAGGGTTAAATAACCAGTGCTGTTTATTTTTTAAGCTACTTTCGTATAATTTAGAATAAGTTAAACTACGCGAAATATGAGGACCGAATAATTCATCGAATGGTACCACACGATAATTTTCACCTAAATAACGACCAGCTAAACTTAATAAACACTCATAAACTTGTCCTACGTTCATTCGCGAAGGAACACCTAATGGATTTAATACAATGTCAAGCGGTGTTCCATCTGGTAAATATGGCATGTCTTGAATTGGTAAAATACGAGAAATGATGCCTTTGTTACCATGTCGGCCAGCCATTTTATCACCAACTTGAATACGACGACGTTGTGCTAATAAAATTTGAACTTTTAATGGAACTTTGCCAACAAACTCCTCTCCCAGTTTTGTTTTTTCATCTGAATAAATAATTTGAATATCTAAAACTCGTGCTTGTGTTCCACGCGGAACACGTAAAGAAGAATCTCGAACAGTTGGATTAATTTTGCCGACGATATCGTAAAGTAAACGTTCATGTGGAGAAAGTGGTTTTTTACGAATTGGTGTAACTTTTCCAACTAAAATGTCACCTTCTTGGACCCAAGTTCCGGGTTTGACAATTCCTTGAGCGTCTAAATTTTTTAAATCCTTTTTTCTAACATCCGGAAGCTTATTAGTAATTTTTTCTAAACCAAATTTTGTTTCACGAATTTCCATTTCATATTTTTCAATATGCAGAGAGGTGTATAAATCTTGAGTTACTAAACGTTCACTAATTAAAATAGCATCTTCAAAGTTAAAACCTTCCCAAGGAATGTAAGCAACTAATAAATTATGGCCTAAAGCTAATTCACCCTTTTCACTTGCGGAGCCGTCGGCTAAAATATCACCCGCTTCTACCCAATCACCTTCCGAAACAATGGGCTTTTGAACAAAAAATGTTGATTGATTTGAGCCTGAATAATTTTCTAATAAGTATTCAACAGTTTTAAATTCATATTCTTCAAGTTTAGTTTTTAACTCACCAGGTTTTGACTTTAAAAAGACTTTTTCAATGGAATCAGTTTTTAAAGATGAACTATATTTTTTAGACGTCGATACGGTTTCTAAAAAACGGATTGATTGAGTTGGTAAAAAGGTTTCCGAATGTTTTACAAAACTTTGAATAATAATTTTTTGAGAATCGACATATGAAACATAACCACTCCAACGAGTTTGAACAATGTGACCAATATCTGTTACAATTTTAGACTCTAATCCAGTACCAACACGCGGGCGCTCTGCATATAATGTTGGCACTGCTTGACGCTGCATGTTTGATCCCATTAAAGCACGGTTTGCATCATCATGTTCTAAAAATGGAATTAATGAAGTTGCGACAGAAATCATTTGTAATGGAGATGTTGCAATTAAATCAATGTTTCCACGCTGTTGACGAACAAATTCCTGATTTTTTCGACTTGGTAAACTGTCATTTTCAATAAAACCTAGCGAATTAAAATGAATATCGCCAGGAATAATGGTTTTACTCATTTCATCTTTAGCTGATAAAAAGGTAAGGTTTGCTTCTTTTTGAATTTGACCGTTATTTAATAAATAAAACGGGCTTTGAATAAAACCATTTTGATCAACACGAGAATAAACAGTTAATGAGTTTACTAAGCCTGCATTTTGTCCCTCTGGAGTTTCAATTGGGCAAATTCTACCGTAATGACTTGGATGAATACCGCGAACAGCCATACCCGCCGTTTCACGACTAACCCCACTTGGACCTAACGACGTTAAACGACGTTTATGCGTTAATTCGGCTAATGGATTTGTTTGATCTAAAAATTGTGATAATGGGCTTGATCCGAAAAATTCACGCATAGCTCCATTCAATGCTTTAGTGCTAATAAAAGATCTAATATCTTTTGCAACCGAGGAAACATTATTTTCTAATAAAAAACTAGATCTATCACGAATCATTTTTTCTAAGCGTAATAAAGCTAATCCTAATTGAATTTGCAATAATTCTCCAATTGATCGAACACGACGATTTTCTAAATGGTCAATGTCATCTAAAGAAGCGACACCTTGTGAAACAGAAATTAGTAAATTAACAGAGTGAAAAATATCTTCCGCTGTTAATTGACGATATGAAGTTGCAATTGATAAACCGAAACGTTTATTTAATCGTAAACGTCCGATAAAGCCTAAATCATAACTACGAGGGTTTCTAAATTTTTTCATTAAAAACTTTTTCCCCATTTCCGAATTAACTAAAATTTCTTTTTTAGTACGAGCTTGAATTAAAGCTGATAAAACTTTTAATGCTGTATCCTGTGAAACTGGATGGCGGCGAACTAAAAGTAATGGATTTTGTGCTTTAACTAATTTTGGAAGCGTTTTGGTTTTTCCTTTTTGTTCATACGGTAATAATGATTTTGCTAAAATTGTTCGTTGGGAAGTGGAGGAAAAAATCGTTTGTAAACTCATGCCCATGGATTGTAATAAAATTAAAACCGGGATTTTTGGCGTACGTTTCATACGAGCCCAAATACGTTGCGAAGTGTCCATTTCAATTCGTAACCATGCACCGCGTTCGCAAATAAAATCAGCATAAAAAATATCGCGTTTTTGGCTATCTAAACGTTTTTGATAATAAACACCAGGACTACGAATTAATTGATTAATAACAACACGTGGACAACCGTTTAAAATAAAATGTCCTCGTTTAGTCAATAAAGGTAACGTCCCAAGTAAAACCCACTGAAATTTAATTTCACCAGTTACTTGATTCGTTAATTGAACAGGAAGAAATAAACGCGAAGCATAGCTTTTTCCATATAAAAGCGCATCTTTTGGGCTAAATTCTGGGGCTTCTAATTGATAAGCTTCTGGGTAAAAAAAGATTTGATATTCTTTAGCGGAACTTGTAATTGGATTCCGTCTTTTAATTTCATTAATAATCCCACTTTCTAGAAATTTTACGAAACTAACTCGTTGAATTTCTAAAAAATCGGGGGTTAATAGTTTTGAAATATTATTAAAACTCATAACAATGGTCTAATAGAATTAATAAATTAATTTATGCTAGCGTTTTTACCCGAAAAATGTTATACTACATTTAAGAAATTAACTAACAAGTAAAGTTGGTGGCATAGCCAAGTGGTAAGGCCGAGGATTGCAAATCCTCTATCCCCAGTTCGAATCTGGGTGCCACCTAAAGAAAAAAGATTTATTAGAAAGTTTAAACAACTTAATTAGATTAGAGAAAAAAGAACTCTAAATAAGAAAAGAGCCTATAACAACTGGCTATTTAATATATTTTTATGCTGCTCGTTATCACGCCTGACATGTTGAAAACAATTAAATTACAGTGTTATAGACCTATAAATTAAACTAAGATGAACCGAAATTAGAAAAAATTAACTTTTTGTGAATTTATATGTCAACTTTTAATTTGATTTAGTATCCACAGCAATTTTATCAATTAGCCCATATTCTTTAGCTTCTTTTGCAGATAAGAATTGATCACGATCTAAATCACGCGAGATACGATTTAATGGTTGACCTGTTTTCTCCGCATAAATTCGACCAACTTGACGACGAATACGTAAAACTTCTTCAGATTCAGATAAAACTTCAGAAGCTTGACCTTGACTACCACCTTCGGGTTGGTGAATCATAATACGAGCATGCGGTAAAGCAATTCGATTACCTTTATCACCACCAGCTAAAACAAAGGAAGCCATTGATGCTGCTGTTCCTACACAAATAGTAGAAACTCCACATTTAATATAATTCATAGTATCATAAACCGCGATACCACAAGTAACAGATCCCCCCGGAGAGTTGATATAAATATATAATGGTTTATTCGCATCTTCAGCATTTAAATAAAGCATAATACCAATTAATTGATTGGCAAATTCATCATCTAATTCTTGACAGAAAAATAATACACGCTCACGATACATTCTGTTGTATAAATCGACCCACTGTGCGCCAGATTCACCTGGCATACGAAATGGAACTTTTGGGACCCCAATTGGCATAATTCGTTTACTCCTTTTTTGAAAAATTTAATTTATTAAATTTTTTATATTTTTTATAAGATAACATAGAATAAAAACGGAAAAAAGATATTTTGAAAAAATAAAGAAAAAATTAAAATTTATTTTTTTTTTATGCTATAATAAATTAAAAAAACGAAAGAAATAATGAAAACAATTGTTTATTAAAAAATTATGGGATTACCTTGGTACCGTGTTCATACTGTCGTTTTAAACGACCCTGGTAGATTAATCTCTGTTCACCTAATGCACACAGCTTTAGTTGCAGGTTGGGCAGGATCTATGGCATTTTACGAACTTGCTGTTTTTGACCCTTCTGATCCAGTTTTAAACCCAATGTGGAGACAAGGGATGTTCGTTCTTCCATTCATGACTCGTTTAGGTGTTACTCAGTCTTGGGGTGGTTGGAGTATTAGCGGTGAAACTGCTACGAATCCAGGTGTATGGAGCTACGAAGGTGTAGCTACTTCTCACATTGGATTATCTGGTCTATTAATTTTAGCGTCAATTTGGCACTGGGTTTACTGGGATTTAGAATTATTCCGTGATCCTCGTACTGGTAACCCAGCATTAGATTTACCGAAAATTTTCGGTATTCACTTATTCTTATCTGGTGTATTATGTTTCGGTTTCGGTGCATTCCACGTAACTGGTTTATTTGGCCCTGGTATTTGGGTTTCTGACCCATACGGTTTAACTGGTAGTGTTCAACCAGTAGCTCCATCTTGGGGTGCTGATGGTTTTGACCCATACAACCCAGGTGGTGTTCCAGCTCACCACATTGCTGCAGGTATTTTAGGTATTTTAGCAGGTTTATTCCACTTATGTGTTCGTCCTCCACAACGTTTATACAACGCATTACGTATGGGTAACATTGAAACTGTTTTAGCTAGTAGTATTGCGGCTGTATTCTGGGCAGCATTTGTTGTTGCAGGTACTATGTGGTATGGTTCAGCAGCTACTCCAATTGAATTATACGGTCCAACTCGTTACCAATGGGACTTAGGTTTCTTCCAACAAGAAATTGAAAAACGTGTTCAAACTAGTTTAGCTGAAGGTAAATCTTTATCTGAAGCATGGGCTCAAATTCCAGAAAAGTTAGCTTTCTACGACTACATTGGAAACAACCCTGCTAAAGGTGGTTTATTCCGTGCTGGTGCTATGAACAGTGGTGACGGTATTGCTGTAGGTTGGTTAGGCCACTCAGTATTCCGTGATAAAGATGGTAACGAACTATTTGTTCGTCGTATGCCTACTTTCTTTGAAACTTTCCCAGTATTATTAATCGATAAAGATGGTATTGTTCGTGCAGACGTTCCATTCCGTCGTGCAGAATCTAAGTACAGTATTGAACAAGTAGGTGTTACTGTAACATTCTACGGTGGTGAATTAGACGGTGTAACTTTCAACGATCCATCTACTGTTAAAAAATATGCTCGTCGTGCACAATTAGGTGAAGTTTTCGAATTTGATCGTGCAACTTTACAGTCTGACGGTGTATTCCGTAGTAGTCCACGTGGTTGGTTTACTTTTGGTCACTTATGTTTTGCTTTATTATTCTTCTTTGGTCATATTTGGCACGGTTCACGTACTATTTTCCGTGACGTATTTGCAGGTATTGACCCAGATTTAGATGATCAAGTAGAATTTGGTGCATTCCAAAAACTTGGTGACGTAAGTACTCGTCGTCAATCTGTATAATTTGTACACCTTTAACTAAACTTAAAGTTGTGATTTTAAAAACGTTAGAACTTAGGAACTTTTCTAAGTTCTAGCATTTTAAAATTTAATTTAAAACTATTTAGCCAACTAAAAAATTATGGAAGCTTTAGTATATACTTTTTTACTTATGGGCACTCTGGGGATTATTTTCTTCTCGATTTTCTTCCGTGACCCACCTCGTATTCTAAAATAATTTTTTTATTTTTATTAAGAACTTACTCTATCTTTTGAAATAATTTTAATAACCAGAAAAATCTGAAAATTAAAATTAATAAAAAAGTGTTCTTAAATTTATGTTTTAGAAAGGATATTGATATTAGCCATATAAATAAATATAGCTAATATCAAAAAAAAGAAGAATATTAATCTTCATGCTCTTCAAATGGATCACGTAAATTTTTAGACGGAGGTCCAAAACCTACATAAATTGAATAAGCTGTAACGCTTAATAAGAAACACCAAAGAAAGATAGTGAAAAAGAAAGCAGGACTTTCCATATAAAGTAATTAATAAAATTTGTAAAGAAACTGAGATTACTAAGTTTGAAATATTATTTCAAATTTAGAAAACTTAGGAAACGAAAAATGGATTAAATTTTGATTAAATAAAAAAATCAAAATCAGTTTCATTTGAACATTCTAACTCATATTTAGAAAATATAAAAGCTTTCTTTTAAAAAATAAGGAGAATTCTATGGCAACTGGAACTACAAAGTCTCTTGCAAAAAACAAACAAGATGAAATGGATGGTGGAATGACTACTCCATTAGGCAATCTTTTAAAACCATTAAACTCAGAATACGGAAAAGTAGCTCCAGGTTGGGGTACTACTCCAGTAATGGCAATTTTTATGGCATTATTTGCTGTATTCCTTGTAATTATTCTTGAAATTTACAACTCTTCTGTAATTTTAGATGACGTAGCTATGAGCTGGGAAAGCTTAGCTAAATAAAACCCATCTTCAACTTTTGACTGTGTTTTTTGGCTTAATTCTATTAAGCCAAAAAACACATTCAAAAACTTTTAAAAAGAAAAAAAAAATATTAAGCCTTATTGCGAATACATTAACTTTCCAATCACTATTTATAAAATTATGAGCAAAGTTTATGATTGGTTCCAAGAACGATTAGAAATTCAAGCAATTGCTGACGATATTAGCAGCAAATATGTACCACCTCACGTAAATATTTTCTACTGTTTAGGCGGTATTACTTTTACATGTTTCTTAGTACAAGTAGCAACTGGTTTTGCTATGACATTCTACTACCGTCCAAGTGTAGCTGAAGCATTTGCATCTGTTCAATACATTATGACTGAAGTAAACTTCGGTTGGTTAATTCGTTCTATCCACCGTTGGTCTGCAAGTATGATGGTATTAATGATGATTTTACACGTTTGTCGTGTATATCTAACTGGTGGTTTCAAACGACCACGCGAATTAACTTGGGTTACTGGTGTAATCATGGCAGTATGTACTGTATCTTTTGGTGTAACTGGTTATTCTTTACCATGGGACCAAGTTGGTTACTGGGCGGTTAAAATTGTAACTGGTGTTCCAGATGCAATTCCAGTAATTGGTGGACCACTTGTTGAAATTCTACGTGGTGGCGTTGGTGTAGGTCAAGCAACTTTAACTCGTTTCTACAGCTTACACACATTCGTTTTACCATTATTAACTGCTGTATTTATGTTAATGCACTTCTTAATGATCCGTAAACAAGGTATTTCCGGACCACTTTAATGCATTAATATTTTACTGTTATTATTTTAAAAACAATTCAAAAGCGCGGCGTAACACTTATTTTTTAATTTTTAGTTTAAGCTAAAAATTAAAAATCAGGCAAACGCTAACAATTTATCAATTATTAAGGAGATTATTATGGCTGTAATTAAAAAACCGGACTTATCCGATCCTATTTTACGTGCAAAATTAGCTAAAGGCATGGGTCACAACTACTATGGTGAACCAGCTTGGCCAAACGACCTTTTATACATGTTCCCTGTTGTAATTTTAGGGACTTTCGCATGTGTTATCGGTTTATCTGTATTAGATCCAGCAGCAAACGGTGAACCAGCAAACCCATTTGCAACTCCACTAGAAATTCTTCCAGAGTGGTACTTCTACCCAGTTTTCCAAATTTTACGTGTTGTACCTAACAAACTTTTAGGTGTATTATTAATGGCAGCCGTGCCAGTGGGACTATTAACAGTGCCGTTCATTGAGAACATTAACAAATTCCAAAACCCATTCCGTCGTCCAGTAGCAACTACAGTGTTCTTAATTGGTACTTTCGCAGCAATTTGGTTAGGTATTGGTTCTTGCTTACCAATCGATATTTCTTTAACTTTAGGTTTATTCTAATCTAATTTTAAATACTAAAATTCTAAAATGCATAACGTTTTGTTATGCATTTTAGTATTTTAGAAAAGTAACAAACAGATAAAATAAAAACTAAAATACACTCTTAATAAAACATTTATGAGTAAAAAGAAAATTGTATTGTTCAAAAGTGAATCTTGAAAAAATGAAAATGGAAAGAAAAAAGCAATTTTAGCCTTCTTTGGATGTGCGGTAGAAAAAAACGAATAAACGAACAAAAAATGAACTCACTTCTTTTCTTTAAATGGCTAACGTTTATATTTTAAATTTTTACTACTGATAACAAGTATCAGTAGTAAAACAATTTTTAAAAAGAAAAATTATTTGATAGTTACTTTACCACCAGATTCTTCTAATTCTTTCTTAGCTGCTTCAGCTTCTTCTTTAGAAACACCTTCTTTTACAGCTTTTGGAAGAGAGCTAGTGAAATCTTTAGCTTCTTTTAGACCTAAGTTGGTTAAGCTACGGATTACTTTTAATACAGCTACACGCTTATCTTCTGCTACGCTTTCTAAGATTACATCGAAAGTTGTTTTCTCTTCAGCAGCAGCAGGAGCACCAGCACCACCGCCAGCAGCCATCATAACCATACCCCCACCTACAGGTGCAGATGCGTCAACACCAAAAGTCTCTTCAATTTGAGAAACAAGCTCAGCTGCTTCTAGAAGAGTTAGGGTTTTTAATTTTTCTAAAATTTCATTAGTAGTTGCGGACATAAAATTCTCCTAAATAATAATAATAAATCTGAAACTTTTTTAAAAAATTTAAAAAAGACACAAAGTTAAAGTAATTCATTTAAGTCAATAAAATAGATTAAATGAAACAAAAAGTTTTAATATAAAAACTATCGATAAAAAATGAATAAAAAGCAACCAATTCTTTTCTAACGTTTTGAGAATTGTGGAGCTTTTCTTGCTTTTTTAAGACCATATTTGCGACGTTCTTTTTCACGCGCATCACGAGTTAAAAAGCCTTCAACTTTTAATAAAGAACGATAGCTTGGATCAATTAGACATAATGCTCTAGCGATTGCTAGGCGAATTGCTTCAGCTTGAGCTGACATACCACCACCTGAAACGGTGATAAAAGTATCATAATTTGTTTTAACTTCTAAAACCGATAAAGGTGCTTGAGCTGTTAAAACTAAACCTGGGCTACCTGATAAATATTCTTGAACGGTTTTCCCATTAACAATGAAATTTCCAGAACCCGGTTGAACTTTTGCTTGAGCAATTGCAGTTTTTCGACGACCTGTTGTTTTCAAACGTTTTCCTCCTGTAGATTTTCAAAATAAATATTTATGTTATTTATTTAACATAACAAAAATAATGAGCTTATAAATAAAGTAAAATAAAGCTTAAAATTTTAGAAAATCATTTTCTAGAAATATCACAAAAATAAAAAAAAAACTAGCCTTTTTTTAATATTCCATTACTGTGGACTAAAAAACACAATTCACTAAAAAATACGATATTAAAAAGCTAATCCAAAAACATTTAAAGCTGTTTCAATTTCTTCAATTTGTGAATTCGCTAAATTTAACAAACGAGTTAAATCAGATTTATTATACTGTAATAAATTTCCAATATTTTGAATTTTAGCGTTTTTTAATACTAAATAAGTTTTTAAAGAGAGTTGTAAATTAGCAATATCTAAATCAAAAAGAATAGTTAACTTATCACCGGCAGGAGACTCTTGACCAGAAAATTCGGTCATAGGTTTTACTGTTAAATTTCCATCAGCTCCAGAGTCTGTTTTAACTTTTTTAAAACGGGCAACAGAAGCAGGAAATTTGAAAGCTGTGGTATTAACAGATGAAAGTGAAGAGAATAAAGTTGATAATTTTGTACAAGCACTATGAATCGCCTGTTTTGGATGAATTGTTCCATTAGTCCAAACTTCTAACACAACTACTTCTTTTTGCTCCCAAACATCACCAAACTGTTCTACAACATAGTTTACACGACGAATTGCATTTGTAATTGGATTTACGTATAACCAATTTTTTTCTAATAAGCGATTTCCAATTTCAAGCTTAGCTACTTGTTTAGTAAAAAGTAACGGATCACCAATAGATTGATTTTTAAATGTTAATCCTGGATTAGTCAAAATTAGAAAACGACCTTGAAAAGTACAATTTCTCGTTAATGTTGCGATATGTTGATTTGGATTCCCGCATTCAATTTGTTTTGGAAATTTTAAATCTTTTGCTTTAACTTCCATAGGACCTTGTAAATCGAAATAACCTACAAAAGTTTCTTGATTCGCAAATTCTGAAGCTGTTTTTGACGTGTCATCTGTTAATAAAACAGAAACCTGGCGTAAATTTAATAAAATATCTAAAATCGATTCTTTAAGACCCTCTAAACGAGAATATTCATGAATAGCACCATCAATTTCAACAGCTGCCAAAAAAACACCTTGTTGATCTGATAATAATGTGCGACGGAGTGAATTAGCAACCGTTAATGCTTGCCCTGCTTGAAACGGTCCAATTTCAAAACGGCTATACCAACTCGTTTCTTGTTCCATTCGAGATTCAAGACAAGAAACAAAAAAATTATTACTCATAAACTAAACACTAATTAATTACAAATTAGTAACTCAATTGTTTTAAAACTTTAATAGAAAACGTAATAAACCTGTGAAGCAAAACGGGTTTTTTGGGCTATTGTCCAAGAACCTGCTTCACAAGCTTTTAACGTCTAAAAATTGTATGTTTTGAAGTCTACCAAACTAATTAAAACAATACAAAAATGAAAAAATTTGTAGAAAAATAAAACAACAGTTGTTAAAAATAAAGTTTTGAGGTTTTTGGACAAAAGTCCAAAAAAGAACTACAGTCCTAAAACTTCAAAGCTTTGTTTGAAACCTCCGCAAAAGTCAAAATTAGATTCGACGTTTTTTCGGAGGACGACAACCGTTGTGTGGAATTGCGGTAATATCACGAATTAAAGTAACTTGTAAACCAGCTTCTTGTAAACCACGAATAGCTGTTTCACGACCAGATCCTGGACCTTTTACAAATACTTGAGCTTCTTTCATACCTTGCTCAATTGATTTTTTTGCAGCAGCTTCTGCAGCAGTTTTTGCTGCAAATGGGGTACTTTTTCTTGCACCACGGAAGCCACATGCACCTGCAGAACTCCACGCAAATACTTCACCTTTTAAAGTACTAACAGTAATGATAGTGTTATTAAAGGTTGCTTGAATATGGACTACACCCTTTGGAACTTTACGTTTTGCTTTTTTTTGCAGATTGGATGTTTTAGTAGATTGCTTTGCCATAAATTTTTACAATTTAAAATTTTTAAATAAATAAAAAAAACTTAAATTTCTTAAGCTTATATTCGTTAAAAAACCAATATAACCTTAATTAAAATTTAATCTTAAAAACTAACGTATTTAATTAATTTGTTTGAATATTAAAAAATATTAGAAGATTTTATCTTAGGAAAATCTTTTTTTATTTTCAAACAATTAACCTTGACGTTGTTTGTGTTTTGGATTTGTACAAATTACCATTACTTTCCCGCGACGACGGATTAAGCGGCATTTGTCACAAATTTTTTTTACAGATGAACGAACTTTCATAATTTTGAGATATTAAATTGAATGAATTTAATAAGAAAAACATTAATGCTTTTTTAACTTTGAGCTTAATTTTTGATAAAATGACTCAAAAAAGATTTTTATCAAATATTTGAACCAACGCTAAATCAAGCCTTTAAGCTAAAGCTTAAATATCAGCAAAGCTGAAAAGAAAACCAAAAATTTACCAAACAGAACAAATTAGCTCGCCACCAATTTGTTTTGCACGAGCTTCTTTATCAGTCATAAAACCTTTGGAAGTTGAAAGGATAACAATTCCTAAACCACCAAGAGTTTGTGGAATTTCTTTATGGTTTGCATAAATTCGAAGACCTGGAGTACTAAGTCTTTTTAAATTCGTAATACAAGATTTTCTTTGGCGGCCTAAATATTTTAAACGCAGTTCAAAATAGTTAAGATCTACTGTGGAAAATGACTCAATAAAACCTTCACGAACTAAAATTTGACAAATTTCCTTTGTTGTATTAGTGTTCGGAACTAATACTGTTTGACTTTGTACTAAAATTGCATTTCGTACACGTGTCAACATATCACTAATGGTATCGTTTAACATAACTAAACCTCACAAATTAATTTTTTTAAAAAACGAAATTATTTATTTCTAAACGGCATGCCTAAATTTTTTAATAACGCTACACCTTCTTCATCAGAAGTGCAGGTAGTAATAATTGAAATATCCATACCACGAATTTGATCAATTTGATCGTAATTAATTTCTGGGAACATTAATTGTTCTTCTAAACCTAAACTATAGTTACCACGACCATCAAAACTTTTCGCGCTTACGCCTTGGAAATCTCTAATACGTGGTAAAGCTAAATTAATTAAACGGTCTAAAAACGCGTACATTTTTTCACCACGTAATGTTACAGAAACGCCTACTGGCATTTTTTCACGGATTTTAAAACCCGCAATTGCTTTACGAGAACGAGTTACAACACCGCGCTGACTCGCAATCACGCTTAATTCAGATAAGGAAGACTCTAATAACTTTGCATTTTGAGATGCATCGCCAAGACCTCGGTTAATAACAATTTTTTCTAAACGTGGAACTTGATGGGTATTAGTATATTTAAACTGTTTCACAAGATTTGGTGCAACAGTTTCTAAATAGAATTTTTTTAATCGTTGAGCCATATACTATTTACTTCTAAATGAATGAATAAATTAAATTACTTCTGGTGCTAAAGAAACAATTTTGGAGAAATTTTTGTCACGTAATTCACGCGCTACTGGTCCAAAAACACGGCTACCACGTGGATTACCTTCTTTATTAATAATAACAGCAGCATTTTCATCAAAACGAATGTAACTTCCGTTTGCACGTTGAACACCATGACGAGTTCGTACAACAACAGCGGTTACAACTTCGGATCTTTTTACTGGCATGTTGGGTAATGCCTCTTTTACAACAGCGATAATAGTATCACCAATGCCGGCTGTTCCAGATCCTAATACACGAATACACATAAGCTCTTTAGCTCCTGTGTTATCAGCAACATTTAAATAACTTTGCGGTTGAATCATAGTTAGTTTATTTTCAAAATACTAAAAAATTGTTTAATTGTTGAAACCTTTTTAATCCATTTTGTCTTTCCTTAGTTTATTTTGACATTTTGAATTTCATTCAAAAAAAAACAAGAAAAAGAAAAAATAATTAATAATAAATAATAAAAACCTTGTTTTTATTATTGATTCTTTAAAGGTCAACAAAAAAACAAAAATAGATAATAAAATTTTTGACTTTAAAAAAGTTAATTAGTTAACTAACTTTTTTAAAACAAATTGTGTTTTCATTGGCATTTTGGAAGACGCAATTTTTAGCGCTTCACGAGCAGATGACTCTGGAATACCAGTGATTTCAAACATAATTGTACCTGGTTTAACTACTGCTACCCAATATTCAGGAGAACCTTTACCAGAACCCATACGAGTTTCAGCAGGACGCATAGTAATTGCTTTATCAGGGAAAATTCGAATCCAAATTTTTCCACCACGACGTACATAACGAGTTAAAACACGACGGCTTGCTTCTAATTGACGAGCGGTAATCCATGCAGCTTCAGCTGCTTGTAAACCAAATTCGCCAAATACAACAGTATTACCGGAGGACGCTTTGCCTTTTAATCTTCCACGGTGTGGTCTACGATATTTAGTTCTTTTTGGACTTAACATAGTTTTAAAATAAGTAATTAATTGTTAAAAAAGAAAAAATTGAGTTAAAACTTAGAAATTAATCTTCATTTTTAAAGACCCAAACTTTTACACCTAATAATCCATAAATAGTTCGAGCTGTTTTGTAAGAATAATCAATATTCGCTCGTAAAGTTTGTAACGGTACACGGCCTTCACGTACCCATTCCGTTCTAGCAATTTCTGCACCGTTTAAACGGCCTGAAACTTGAATTTTAATTCCTTTAACGCGTGCACGTTGAGCACGTTGCATTGCTTGACGAACTGCACGACGGAAAGCTACACGTTTTTCTAATTGTTCTACAACAAAATCGCCTAAAAATGCAGCGTCATCTTCTGGATTTACACGCTCAGTTACTTGTAAAACAACTTTTGGATTTTGAAACAAAATGGTGCCGCGCTCTTCGTTAAAGAAAGACGAGCCATAGTGCTGTACTAAATCATGACGGTATGATAATGCTTTTTGTTCAAGAGTTTGACGTAAACTTTCAATACCTTTGGTATCTTTGCCTACGAAAATTGCAGGGCGCGCAGCTAACACTTCAACATAAATTTGATTTAATTTTCGTTGAATATTAATACGAGAAATGCCTGCTTCTTTATACGTGTTATTTAAATAATTACGTAAAATTGAATCCTCAACAACTAAATAAGAATACTGTTCAGTTGGTGCATACCAATAAGAACGCGGATTTTGCGTAATCCCTAATCTTAAGCCTAATGGATGAATTTTTTGTCCCATAAATTATAAATCAAAAATTTTAATGACAAGAGTTTTAAAAGTAATTAACTTCTAATAAATTTAGAAAGCAGATGGTAACCTTTAAGCAACGCTTAAATATCAGCAAAGCTGAGAAATTAACGTTTACCTTTTTTATCTGCTTTTACGTGACCTCTAAAGGTACGAGTTGGAGCAAATTCGCCTAATTTATGACCAACCATTTGGTCAGTAATAAAAACAGGAATATGTTCTTTTCCGTTATGAACTGCAATAGTATGTCCAATCATAACTGGAACAATAGTTGAAGCGCGAGACCAAGTAGTAATTACTTTTTTCTCACCTTGGCTATTCATCTTTTCAATTTTTTGAAGAAGATGATCAGCGACAAAAGGACCTTTTTTTAATGAGCGTGCCATTTTTTATTTCCTTACCGTAAATTTCAAAAAATTAATAATTATAAAAATGTTTCTTCTTTTTAGACAATTGTCCTAAAAATTTTTAACATTTTAAAAAATTTTCAATAATACAAAAAAAATTTAGTTATACCCTTACCCGAAACAAACTTTTAAGCAAAGCTTAAATATCAGCAAAGCTAAAATGTTTGCTAAAGTTATTTCTCGCCAACCTCACTGCTATTGAAATCTCGTTTGCTCTGCTGACTGGAATAGCGCTACTACGATCCGAAGGACTAGATAGAAATCAAACTAGTTTTTGGAGGAAAGCTTTGAAATAACTCTATGCGTCACGTCGACGAATAATAAGAGCATTACTGTATTTTTTCGGTTTACGAGTTTTTACTCCTAACGCTGGTTTGCCCCATGGAGTTACTGGACGAGAACGACCAATAGGACATTTACCCTCACCACCACCATGTGGGTGATCTACAGGGTTCATTACACTACCACGAACGTGAGGACGACGTCCGCGCCAACGCATTTTACCTGCTTTACCAATAGTAATGTTATTAATATCAATATTACCTACTTGACCGATGGTTGCCCAACAATCTTTAGAAACAAGACGAACTTCTCCAGATGGTAAACGAAGAGTTGCATACTTTCCTTCTTTAGCAACTAATTGTGCTAATGTTCCGGCTGCACGAACAAGTTCACCACCACCGCCAGGTTGTAATTCAATATTATGAATTTCAGTTCCTAATGGCATGTTCCATAAAGGTAATGCGTTTCCGATTTGAATTGGTGCTTGGAAATTAGATACCACTGTTTCACCAACTTGTAAACCTTTTGGTGCTAAAATGTAACGTTTTTCTCCATCTTGATAATGTAATAATGCAATTCGAGCATTTCTGTTTGGATCGTATTCAATTGATACAACTTTTGCAGAAATACCTAGCTTATCACGTTTAAAATCGATTTGACGATATAAACGTTTATGACCGCCGCCACGATGACGACTAGTAATAACACCACGGTTGTTTCTTCCTTGAGAATTTTTAATCCATTTAGTTAAAGATTTTTCTGGATTATTAGTGGTAATTTCTTCAAACGAAGAAACTGAACAGTTTCTTGTTGAAGGTGTATATGCGCGATAAAAACGAATACCCATAATTAATAAAAGTATAATAGTTTAGCTTTATAAAAACAAAGAAAACAAAAATTGTTTTTCTTTTTCCGCTCCATTGAGCTGAAAACGAAATAAAGAGTTTGAGTTAACTATTTCAAAGAGTTTGTTTTAGTATTAAAATTTGTTTCTTCTTTATTTATGACTATTAGTCCATTAGAGGTGTTTGCAACTAAGTTGCTGCGGAGCTACGCTCCTAAACCGAACTACAGAACATTATAGAGAACATGAAATTTGAAATAAATTTTAAACTAAACTGTTAGTTTTTAAAATTAAAGACTTTCAGTATTGCCAAATAATTGAATAGTATCACCCGCTTTTAAAGTGATAATTGCTCGTTTATAACGAGTTTTTGAACCTAAAAAAGCCCCTAAACGGCGCTGCTTTCTTGGTGGACAATGAGTATTTACAGAAAGAACAGTAACTTGAAATAACTCTTGAAAAGCTTTTTTAATTTGTGGTTTGGTTAATCGTAGATCAACATCAAACACATATTGATTGCTTTCAATCAGTCGAACAGATTTTTCTGTTAAAACAGGATATTTGACTAAATCAATCATCATAAAAGTGTTTTAAAATGAAATAGGTTAAATTAATTTTGGTAGACTTCAGTAATTAATAAAATAACCGGTAAATAATTTTTGGAAAAGTAACAAAAACTTTTAAACGGTTTATTTACGTAAGGCGTTTATCAGTAAAGAATTTTACTGATAAAACTAAGTTATTCAATCATACTATGATACGTAACAACTGTAGATGGGGAAAGTTTATTTAAATAACGGAAAATCCAATATTTAAACGCGGTGTCTAATAAAACAGGAAATGTTGCAATGCAAAGCATAATAAACTCTTCGTTTTCTGGTAAACCAAACCGCTCTAACATGGATTTTAAGAAAACTTCCCAACCATTTAAAGAATGGAAACCTACTAACAATTCTGTTAACAGAATAATAAAAAATGATTTTGTTGTATCGCTTAAAGCATACAAGAACTCAGTAATAAAAGATTGTAGAATAATTAATTGAGGTTTTAATAACCAACCTAAGAAAAATAATGCAACAAAAAACGTTAAATCGCCGCAAATACGAATTAAGCAATCAATTGTTTCTAGATTATATTCTTTAGCAATTTCTAACATTTTTTCCGAAATTTGAATTGATTGATTTGCTTCTAAATCTAAATCGCGGGTCCCAATTAATTTTTCAAAATCTTCAACATGACTTAATAATTGCTCAAAATATAGTTGCTCTTCAAAATTTTTCAATTGTTGAAAAGCACGTTCTTGTTGAGAGTGATTTAAAAAAATTTCAGGCTGACTTTTATTCCAAAAATATTCAATTACAGGCTTAAATAAAACCGCTTTACTAATTTCACTTAAAAGACTAGGCAAAACGGCTAAAGTTAAAAAAGTTCGTAATGAAACGAGCCCTTGATAGCGCGAAATACGAAATTCTTGCACAATTAATGCTTCGGATGAAGGATTTAATTGAATAAAAAAACGACGTAAAGTTCGAATAATGGATCGCGGAACTAAACCAGTTCGTTCAGTAGCACGACGAATAAACTTCTTTTTACGAAATTTGGAAGCTGAATTAGCTACCACTGGATAACCGGCTAACGCTGGTAATGGGACTAGTCGCTCTTTTTCTAATCCCAGATTCCCTTTAATAAAAGAGATTTCATTTTCAATATATTCGAATAATTCGAATAATTGTTTTTCTTCAACATTTGAGTTTTTGTCTGAAAACGAAAACAAATTTGTAAAAACAGTTAGTTTTTGATTTAAAGAAAAATCTTTTTGAATTAATTCAAACCGATTATTTAAAATAGTTAAACGCGAAGCTAAATAATCAAGAACGATTTTATACGAACGATTTGATACAATTTTTTGATTAGATAATTCTTGAATGTCGTTTTTTAAATCATCTAATTGTTTTGATAAATCAATTAAATTATTATAAGTTCGAACAGATGTTTTCCAAAATTGATACACCATAGTAACACTTTTTTAACATTTAAATAAAATATAAGAGTTTTTCTTAGAAAGAAAAACTCTTATAATAAAAATTTAAGCAATACCTTCTAAACCGACTTGTAAGAAACGAGCTAAATCTGCTGCTTGTTTTTCGATTTCTTCTAATGTTAAAGGTTGTCCAATACGTGTTAATAAAATATCACGTTTTCCTTTTAAACGAAGATAGATTGAGCGACGTGGATTTAAACCTTCCTGTAAATCAACTTTAATACAATCAATTTCATTTAACGAATATACTAATTCGATTCGTCGATTTTTTCCTGGGAAACCCCAACGGAAAATACGGACAATTCCGTCTTTTTTGTTGAACTCGTTAAAACCACCGCCGACACTCCACGCAATACAAGCCCATAAATATAAACTTAAAACAAGAGCAATAATTCCGTAAAAAGACATTACTAAGCCTTGTGGAAAAAATTGAATATCTTGATAATTAATAAAAGGTAATAAATTTGTTTGTACTTTACTTGAAATTCCAGTAAGTAAAAAACCAATACCACCAAAAGACAAAACACATGCCCACCAATAGTTACTAAAGCGGCGAGAACCAATTACAAGATCACGACGAATATTATCAATCGTTACGTTATTTGTTTGAAAATTTTCTTTACTCATCATATTAAAAAAAGTTGATTGCTTATTTATATCATATATTTTACCTTTCTTTTAAAAAAAAGAAAAAACATTTTTTAAAAAAAGAAGGCTAAAAATCTCTTTTACTTATTATCTTATCATATTTTCAGTGATTTTTTAAAACTAACCAAAAATCGTACTAACCTCTGACGAGAATCTAACGAACTTAAAGATCTAATAGATAAAATGGGAAATTGATTTTTTGGTTCCTTCGAAATCAAATTGATTTATTTTTAGGACTCCCTAAACATGGTTCAGCTACTCTAAACTGACACATCCAATTAAGCCGAAAATAGAACTTATTCGAAAAAACTTGCTTTAATTCTACTAATTTTTTTATTTTTTCGTAGATTTTGCAAATTAATTTTATTATCTAGCTGAGTGAACAAGCACTCAGCTAAGTAAGGATTAATTCAAATGGTATTAAATATTTGAATTAAATTTTTCTTTTAGACGGGTTGCTTTACCAACACGATCACGTAAATAATATAATTTGGAACGACGTACTTTTGCACGTCTTACAACTTCAAATTTTTGAACAGTTGGAGAGTGAAGTGGAAAAACACGTTCTACACCAATACCTTGGAATAAACGACGAACTGTGATGGTAGAATTTAAACCAGCACGGTGTTGTGCGATAATAACACCTTGATAAGTTTGAACACGTTGTTTATTTCCTTCTTGAATTAAAACACCAACAGATACTGTATCACCTACTAGTAAAGTTGGAAGGTTTTGCTTCATTTGTGCCTCTTCAATGCTTTTAAGGGTTAAAGAAAGATTCATAAATCGTTTTAAAGATCAAAAATTAAAAACTAATTTTTCGTTATTTTTAGCATATTTTTTAATTTCTTAAAAAATAAAAAGACAGCAAAGATTAGTTAAAAATTTTTCTTATTTTATTAGTCGGTTATTTAATTTTTTGTGTTTATTTTGTTATAAAATAAACACAAAAAATTAATAAAAAATACTTAAATTACTTAAGAATAGCAGAAACAACACCGGCGCCTACAGTACGACCACCTTCACGAATAGCGAAGCGCATACCTTTTTCGATTGCAATTGGTTGAATTAATTCAACAATCATACGGATACGGTCACCTGGCATAACCATTTGTGCTTCACTGTTGTCATCTGCTCGGAAAGATTCGATTTTTCCAGTAACGTCAGTAGTACGAACATAAAATTGCGGTCTGTAACCTGGGAAGAATGGAGTGTGACGACCACCTTCTTCTTTAGTTAATACGTATACTTGAGAGTCGAATTTCGTGTGTGGAGTAATACTACCTGGTTTAGATAAAACCATACCACGTTGAATATCATTTTTCTGAACACCACGTAATAAAATACCTACGTTATCACCAGCAACACTTTCTTCAAGAGTCTTTTGGAACATTTCTAAACCAGTTACAGTAGTAGCTTTTGTAGTTTCGCCTAAACCAACGATTTCAATGTTGTCACCTACTTTTACAGTACCACGTTCAACACGTCCAGTAGCTACAGTACCACGACCAGTAATAGAGAAAACATCCTCAACAGCCATTAAGAATGGTTTATCAGTTTCACGTTCTGGAGTAGGAATATAAGAGTCAACTGAATCCATTAATTGGTAAATCTTGTCAACCCATTTGTTCTCACCACGTTTAACAGTTGGAGTTGCAACTACAGCTTCTAAAGCTAATAATGCAGAACCTGGAACTACTGGAATTTCATCACCTGGGTATTCGTATTTGTCTAAAGTTTCACGAACTTCTAACTCAACTAATTCTAATAATTCAGGGTCATCTACCATGTCTTCTTTATTTAAGAAAACTACAACGTTAGGTACACCAACTTGCTTAGCTAATAGAATGTGCTCTTTAGTTTGAGGCATTGGACCGTCAGCACCAGATACTACTAAAATAGCACCATCCATTTGTGCTGCACCAGTAATCATGTTTTTAACATAATCCGCGTGGCCTGGACAATCTACGTGTGCGTAGTGACGTTTTTCAGTCTCATACTCAACGTGTGCAGTATTAATAGTAATACCTCTTGCTTTCTCTTCTGGAGAAGAGTCAATCTCATCATATTTTTTACCAATAGCGCCGCCAGCTGCTGCTAAAGTCATAGTAATCGCTGCGGTTAATGTTGTTTTACCGTGGTCAACGTGACCAATAGTACCAATATTTACGTGTGGTTTTTTACGTTCGAATTTCTCACGTGCCATAAAATCTCTCCTTTTTAAAAAAAATCTTTATTAAATTTTTTAAAACTTTAATTAAATTAAAACTTGTAAAGCAACAAATGCCATACAATATTAAATTATCAAGAAATACAAAAAAAATTCAAGATGTTTTTTATTTTGATAGGAATTAGAAAATCCTATCAAAATAAAAAATTTTGAATTTAATTAAAAACGATATTTAGCAAAAGCTTTATTTGCTTCTGCCATTTTGTGAATTTCATCACGCTTCTTGATTGCGCCACCAATATTTTTAGCTGCGTCTAAAAGCTCGCTTTTTAATTTTGTAACCATATCACGACCAGAACGAGAGCGTGCAGCGTTTAAAATCCATTGAATTGCTAATGTACTACCACGATCTGGTTGAACTTCAATTGGAACTTGATATGTTGCACCACCAACACGGCGTGCTTTTAATTCTACTACCGGTGTTGCGTTACGAATAGCCTGTTCTAAAATTAAAACAGGATCTTGTTTGGTCATTTCGGAAATTTCGGTCATTGCATCATAACAAATTTTGTATGCTAATGATTTTTTTCCACTTTTCATAATGCGATTAACCACCATGTGTAATAAACGGCTATCGTAAATTGGATCTGGGGTTAATAAACGTTTTTTTGCAGTACGTCTACGAGACATAAATCGGAACTCTCCTTAAAATTGAAATAAATAAATTACAAACCTAGTTTGATGCTTAGCATCGAACAACCAAACAATTTTCTTTTTAAAGATAACAGTGGTTTTCGGCTCAATTGAATGGGTTGGTGCTCAGCAAAGCTAAAACAGACAGTTGTTGCACAGGGAAAGCAGCCCAACAGTGTAAAAATAAGTTAAGAACAAGTAAATAAAGTTAAACTTTCTAAATAAGAATTTAGGCAAAATTTAGCCGATTATTTCTTTGGTTTCTTAACCCCGTATTTAGAACGACTTTGGTTTCTATCTTTTACACCAGCAGCATCTAAAGTACCACGAACAATATGGTAACGTACACCAGGTAAATCTTTTACACGACCACCACGTACTAAAACAACTGAGTGTTCTTGTAAGTTATGGCCAACACCCGGAATGTATGCTGTAATTTCAAAACCAGTAGTTAGGCGAACACGAGCAACTTTTCGAAGTGCAGAGTTTGGTTTTTTAGGAGTAGTGGTATAAACACGAGTACAAACACCACGTCGTTGCGGACAAGAACTTAAAGCTGGCGATTTAGTTTTTTGGGTAAGCTTCTTTCTAGCCGAACGAATTAATTGTTGAATAGTAGGCATAAAATTATATTAAAAAGCTAAATAGTTTAAATAATAAAAAAAGAAAAATAGTAGAAAAAAATTTTCGTCATCAAAAAAAAACAGTAAAAGTTTTGAAAAAAAATCAAAACAAAGCTTTTTTGCTTTGCTAAGCAAAGCAAAAAAATTAGAAACTAATTAAAATGCAAAAATTAAAGCATCTGGGAAGAAACGGTTAATTTCAATTAATAAACTAGCCACAAAACTTACACTAATAATAGTCATTACTGGTGCAGTAGATAAATAAGTAACGAAATCTTTCATAAAATACTCCTTTCGTAATAAAAATTAGTCATTACTTCTCTATCCTATGATTCTCATTGATTCAACATAGAAATAGAAAAAATCGCAAAAAATACGCACTAAAGAATTTTAAATTTTATTTAAAATTCTTTAAGCTATTTTTTTGCTAATCTGAAAATTTAACTTTCAGAACCCGTTTTAGCGCTAAAGGAACTTGAACAGCCTTTGAGCTCTAAAAATAAAAACCTGGTTAGAAAATGAGTTAAAAACGCATTTTTAGGCTAGGCTTAAATATCAGCAAAGCTGAAGGTTGTTAACAGGGTTGATTAATTTCATTATACTAAACAATTTGAAGAAACTAAAAGTTTTTTATAATATTCCTTGATTGTTTTTAGAAATAACATCCCAATTTAAATTGATTCAAAAACTCTTTAGAACAAAATATTCCTTGAAATTTTGAAAAAAACAAGATATATCTATTAATTAATAGATCGGGATGTAGCGCAGTTTGGTAGCGCTCTTGTTTTGGGAATAAGAGGTCGCAGGTTCGAATCCTGTCATCCCGATTTCAATTTAACGCTTTTAGTTCAGTTGGTAGAACGCAGGTTTCCAAAACCTGATGTCGTGGGTTCAAGTCCTACAGGGCGTGAAATTTCTCTTAAATTAAGCTCAAATCACAACTAATGATTTGACCTTAGCTTTCTTTAAAATTCTTTTAAGACATCATTTTATCTTAAAAGAATTTTAAATAAAAATGTTACGAATCTTTATTTACAAATGGTAAGAGACCCATCATACGTGCATTTTTAATTGCTTTAGAAATTGAACGATGTTGTTTCGCTGTTAAGGACGTTAAACGTCTTGGTAAAATTTTACCTTCAATTGTAATAAATTTGCGTAATAATAAAACATTTTTATAGTCAATTCGATTTTGTACACTATTTGGCATTGTTAAGCCAGTTTTTGCACTTGGTTTTTTATAACGTTTTTCGACCATGTTAATAATTAAAAAGTTTATAATAATGAAATTAATTGTTTAAATACTTCTTTATCGCGAATAGCTAATTGTGATACAATTTTTCGGTTTAAAAGAATATTCGCAGACTTTAGTTTATGGATTAAAGAACTATAAGTTAACCCATATTCACGAGCTGCTGCATTAATACGAGCAATCCATAAAGAACGCATTTGACGTTTACGTTCATTACGACCACGATAAGCATAGCGTAAAGCTTTCATGCTTTGTTGTTGAGCCATACGGAACAACTTAGAAGATGATCCGCGAAACCCTTCAGTAATTTTAAAAATCTTTTTGCGTCTGTTACGAGCAACAGAACCACGTTTTACACGAGTCATAATTTTTTCCTTTTATGTTTGTAAAAATGAAATATTTTTTAGCAAAGCTAAAATTAACAAGTTAACCTTAATGAAGTTAAAACTTTAATAATTAAGTTAAACTTAGTAAGTTAACCTCTCTAAAATCCTCAGCTCTGCTGAACTCAAGTTCTTTGAGCGCGTTATAAATAACACGGACTATGTTGAGCTATGATAATCATAGTGCATTAAGGAATATTTAAAAATTCAATCTCATAAAATGATATTTGAATTAACAAATATTCTACCACGTTTTCATTTTTAAAAGCAATTCAATTTTTATTGAGTTATTTTGTTTTCAGGTGAATGCACAAAAAAAGAATTATTTTAAAGCAAAGTAAGAAGATTTGGTTTAAAATTTTTATATATAGTTCCTCTTGACTTAATAAAAAAAACCAGCTAATATAAAGATAATAAAAAAAAAGCCCCCATCGTCTAGAGGCCTAGGACATCTCCCTTTCACGGAGGAAACAGGGATTCGAATTCCCTTGGGGGTAATTTTACATTACCAAAAATATATAATTAACTTTTTATTCATAAAATTAATATGAAATAATTTTGTATTGAAATCTTTAATTTATTTTGTTAGTATCTTATTATTAAAGAAATTTTTTTTCTTTTTTAATTAAAACATATTTGCATAAATTGTGCTTTATTTTCAAAAAATTTATGTAAATTTGATATATTTTTTAATTAACTACTAGTTTTTCATTTAACAGCAAAAATATGGCTAAAAAAGGAATGATTGAACGTGAAAGAAAACGTCAAGTTTTAGTTCAGAAGTTTTTATCCAAGCGTATGGATTTATTAAAACAAATGAAAGAGGCGGAATCTTTCGAAGAAAAATTACAAATTCATCGTCAAATTCAGCAATTACCTCGTAACAGTGCCCCAGTTCGTCTTCGTAATCGTTGTTTACTTACTGGTCGTCCAAGAGGTTATTTCAGAGATTTTGGTTTATCTCGTCATTGTCTTCGTGAGATGGCACATCAATGTTTATTACCAGGTGTAACAAAATCCAGTTGGTAATTAATCTTTAACTTTTTTCTTTTCTTTTTTAATAACAAGTTATTAAAAAAGAAAATGAACTATTAAAAAAATAAAATTAAGTTATAATACTAATAAGAAACTTTTCTATAAATTGAAAGTTATCTATTAACTTTTTTCTTCGCGGGATAGAGCAGCCTGGTAGCTCGCAAGGCTCATAATCTTGAGGTCGTAGGTTCGAATCCTGCTCCCGCTAAACTATTTATAAAATCAACTAATACCTAAAAATTTATTTTGGTAAAACGTTTTCATTTCCCCATCAAATGAGCCAATTATACACGGGTTTTATTTTTTTACAGAAAAGTTTATCGAATGCTCGAACCACAGCCCTTAAGTTGAGCTTTCATTTTTCAAGAATGAATATAAACCCATTCGTGCGGAGCAAAAATGTAGGATTAAGCATAAAAATAAATAATTTTAAAGTGTTATCGGCATCAAATCCCGATAATTATTAGAATCGTCTACAGGTTTTAGAATAATATGATGAACTTCATAAGAACTTTTTTTCTTTAATCAAAATTTTGCATACTTTGTTTCTAAAAATGAATAATACAAATTTTTTTACCATTTAAAAAAAGTAGACGAGATTTGTTCTAATGAATAAAACGTTTCAGCTTTGTTTTTTCTTTTTTAGTTTTCATTGCGATGATTGCTCATCGCAATGAAAAAATTTAATGTTTATTAACCGAATTTACCCGAAGTAGATGCGATTAAGAATGCTGCGTAAGTTAAAATATAACCCACAGAGAAGTGAGCTAAACCAACTAAACGAGCTTGTACAATAGATAAAGCTACCGGTTTGTCTTTCCAGCGAACTAAGTTAGCTAAAGGAGTTCTTTCATGAGCCCAAGCTAGAGTTTCGATTAACTCTTGCCAGTAACCACGCCAAGAAATTAAGAACATAAATCCTGTTGCGTAAATTAAGTGACCAAATAAGAACATCCAAGCCCATACAGATAAACTGTTCATACCGAACGGGTTGTAACCGTTAATCAGCTGAGAAGAGTTTAACCATAAGTAGTCACGTAACCAACCCATTAAGTAAGTAGATGACTCGTTGAACTGGTTTACGTTACCTTGCCAAATACCTAAATGTTTCCAGTGCCAGTAGAAGGTTACCCAACCAATAGTGTTTAACATCCAGAATACTGCTAAGTAGAAAGCATCCCATGCAGAAATATCACAAGTACCACCACGGCCCGGACCATCACAAGGGAAACTGTAACCAAAATCTTTCTTATCTGGCATTAGTTTAGAACCACGTGCGTCTAAAGCACCTTTAACTAAAATTAAAGTAGTAGTGTGTAAACCTAATGCAATTGCATGGTGAACAAGGAAGTCACCAGGACCAATAGCTAAGAATAAAGAGTTTGAGTTGTTGTTGATAGCTTCTAACCAACCTGGAAGCCAAATACCAGTACTTGCAGAAGATGCTGCACTACCAGAAGAAGATAATAATACATCAAAACCGTAAATTGCTTTACCTTGAGCTGCTTGAATCCATTGTGCGAAAACAGGTTCAATTAAAATTTGTTTTTCTGGAGTACCAAACGCTAACATTACGTCGTTGTGAACGTATAAGCCTAAAGTGTGGAAACCTAAGAATAAAGAAACCCAGCTTAAGTGAGAAATTACTGCTTCTTTATGATCTAGCATACGAGCTAAAACGTTACCTTTGTTTTGTTCTGGATCGTAATCACGAATAAAGAAAATAGCACCGTGAGCAAATGCACCACACATAATGAAACCAGCAATGTACTGGTGGTGAACGTATAATGCAGCTTGAGTAGTAAAGTCTTGCGCTAAAAATGCGTAAGGAGGTAAAGAGTACATGTGTTGAGCAACTAAAGAACAAATAGTTCCTACAGAAGCTAAAGCTAAACCTAATTGGAAGTGTAATGAGTTATTTACAGTATCGTATAGACCTTTGTGACCTTTACCAAGACCACCTGCTGGAGCAACGTGAGCTTCTAAAATTTCACGCATACTGTGACCAATACCAAAGTTAGTACGGTACATGTGTCCTGCAACAATAAATAATACTGCAATCGCTAAATGGTGGTGAGCCATATCCGTTAACCATAAACTTTGAGTTTGTGGGTGGAAACCGCCTAAGAAAGTTAGAATCGCAGTTCCAGAACCTTCACCAGTACCAAATAAGTGAGAAGCAGAATCAGGATTTTGTGCGTAAACACTCCAGTTACCACTAAAGAATGGTGCTAAACCTGCTGGGTGCGGAACTACACTTAAGAAGTTATCCCAACCAACGTGTTGACCACGAGATTCTGGAATAGCTACGTGTACTAAGTGACCAGTCCATGCTAAAGAACTTACACCAAATAAACCAGATAAATGGTGGTTTAAACGAGACTCTGCGTTTTTAAACCACGATAAAGATGGTTGGAATTTTGGTTGTAAGTGAAGCCAACCAGCAAATAAGAAAACTGCTGCTAAAATACATAAAAATACAGAACCTACATAAAGTTCTTGGTTAGAACGCATACCAATTGTGTACCACCATTGGTAAACACCAGAAGTTGCGATGTTTACTGGACCAGATGCACCACCACGAGTGTAAGCTTCTACAGCTGGTTGACCAAAATGAGGGTCCCAAATTGCGTGAGCAATTGGACGAACGTGAAGTGGATCTTTTACCCACTGTTCAAAGTTACCTTGCCACGCTACGTGGAATAGGTTACCTGAAGTCCATAAGAAAATAATAGCTAATTGCCCAAAATGTGAAGCAAAAATTTTTTGATACAGATTTTCTTCAGTCATGCCATCATGACTTTCAAAATCGTGAGCAGTCGCGATACCGAACCAAATACGGCGTGTAGTAGGATCTTGCGCTAGCCCTTGACTAAATGTTGGAAACTTGGTTGCCATAAAGCCCTTAAATTCCTCCTATTTATTTTTATTGGCGAAAGGATTAAAAAATATTACGTGTTATTTATTAAAACTAAATAACAACTAGTTTTTAAAAAAGTTGTATGTTGTTTTAAAACGTTCAGCTTTGCTTGCTCAATGCTTCATTGAGCCGATATTTAAGTTACCTCAGCGATTCAAAGAACTTGAGGCTGATATTTAAGCTAAGCTTAAAGGCTTAAAAAACAAAAGCTTGAATAGAAAAACTACAGTGAATTGATAAAATTTAAATTTGACAATTTCTCTGAAAAAAAAACTTTTTCCAGAGAAAAACCAAGTCAATTTTAAAAACTGAAAAATGTTTCGTAATTGTTTATTTTTGATTAAATTTAATCAAAAATAAACAACTAACGTTAACCTACAGAAATAATACGAGCTAAGAAGAACGACCAAGTAGTAGCAATACCACCTAATAAGTAGTGAGCTACACCTACAGCACGACCTTGAGTAATGCTTAAAGCACGTGGTTGAATTGCTGGAGCTACTTTTAATTTGTTGTGTGCCCAAACAATAGATTCAATTAATTCTTGCCAGTAACCACGACCACTGAATAGGAACATAAGACTAAATGCCCAAACGAAGTGCGCACCTAAGAAAATTAAACCGTATGCAGATAATGCAGAACCGTAAGATTGAATTACTTGAGAAGATTGTGCCCAAAGGAAATCACGTAACCAACCGTTAATAGTGTTTGCACTTTGTGCAAAGTTACCACCAGTAATGTGGCTTACACCACCTGCGGCAGTTACAGTACCCCAAACATCAGATTGCATCTTCCAGCTGAAGTGGAAAATTACAATAGATAAAGCGTTGTACATCCAGAATAAACCTAAGAAAACGTGGTCCCAAGCAGAAACTTGACAAGTACCACCACGACCCGGACCATCACAAGGGAAACGGAAACCTAAGTTTGCTTTATCTGGAATTAGACGAGAGCTACGAGCGTATAATACACCTTTTAATAGAATTAACACAGTTACGTGAATAGTAAATGCGTGAATGTGGTGAACCATAAAGTCTGCTGTTCCTAAAGAAATAGGCATCATCGCTACTTTACCGCCAACCGCTACAACATCACCACCCCAAACTTGGCTAGTCGCAGCTAACGCGTTTGGCGCTGTACCTTGAGGAGCTAAGAAGTGAGTATTTTGAACCCATTGTGCGAATACAGGTTGTAATTGAATCGCAGTATCAGAGAACATGTCTTGTGGACGACCTAAAGCACTCATTGTATCGTTGTGAATGTATAAACCAAAGCTGTGGAAGCCTAAGAAAATAGATACCCAGTTTAAGTGAGAAATAATTGCATCACGGTGACGAATTACACGGTCTAATAAGTTATTGTAGTTGTTAGTTGGATCGTAATCACGAACCATGAAGATTGCCGCGTGTGCACCTGCACCAACAATACAGAAACCACCAATCCACATGTGGTGAGTGAATAAGGATAATTGAGTTCCGTAATCAGTAGCTAAGTACGGGTACGGAGGCATTGCGTACATGTGGTGTGCAACAATAATAGATAATGAACCTAGCATTGCTAAGTTAATAGCTAATTGAGCATGCCATGAAGTAGTTAAAATCTCATATAAGCCTTTGTGACCTTCACCTGTGAATGGACCTTTGTGCGCTTCTAAAATTTCACGCATGCTGTGACCAATACCCCAGTTTGTACGGTACATGTGACCTGCTACAATAAACATTACAGCAATTGCTAAGTGATGGTGAGCTGTATCGCTTAACCATAAACCACCAGTAACTGGGTTTAAACCACCTTGGAAAGTTAAGAAATCACTGTATTCAGACCAATGTAATGTAAAGAATGGAGTTAAACCTTTTGCAAAGCTTGGGTATAACTGTGCCATTAAATCACGATTTAATAATAATTCGTGAGGTAGTGGAATTTCTTTTGGATCTACGCCTGCGTCTAGTAATTTGTTAACAGGTAAAGAAATGTGGATTTGGTGTCCTGCCCAAGATAAGCTTCCTAAACCTAATAAACCAGCTAAGTGGTGGTTTAACATAGATTCTACGTTTTGGAACCATTCTAGTTTCGGAGCTGCTTTGTGGTAGTGGAACCAACCTGCAAAGAACATTGCACCTGCTAATAATAAGCCACCAATCGCAGTACTGTATAACTGTAATTCGCTAGTAATACCACTAGCACGCCATAATTGGAAGAAACCAGAAGTAATTTGAACACCTTGGAAACCACCACCCACGTCACCGTTTAAAATTTCTTGACCAACAATTGGCCAAACAACTTGAGCACTTGGTTTAATATGAGTCGGATCATTTAACCAAGCTTCATAGTTAGAAAAACGTGCACCGTGGAAATACATACCACTGATCCAAATTAGGATAATACCTAATTGACCAAAATGTGCGCTGAATACTTTTCTAGAAATATCTTCTAAATCACTTGTATGGCTATCGAAATCATGCGCGTCGGCATGAAGATTCCAAATCCAAGTAGTAGTAGATGGACCTTTAGAAAGGCTACGAGAGAAATGGCCAGGTTTTGCCCATTTTTCAAAGTTTGTTGCCACTGGATCACGATCGACTACAATTTTCACCTTTTTCGCTTCACGCTCTGGAGGGGTAATTGTCATCTGGAGCTAGGCCTCCTCTTTATATTTTGTATAAATAAATTTAGACTGGTAAAATGAATCAATTTAAATAATTTCTTTTTATAAAATAAAAAGCTTCAATTATTTATTCATTAACCATAAATCGTTTTGAAAGATACTGCAGAAAATTGACTTGGCAAAGGTAGCAGAAGAAAAGAGAATATCTTTAGTTACTATCTGTAAAATATACAAAGTAACTTAAAAAAACTTTATTTATTTTTAAATATTTCATAGAATATGGACGCATATGGTACCTTACAAAAAACTTTACTGTTTTTTTTATTTTTGTTAAAACTGAATTTAACTAAAAGAAAACTTTTAATCTGGGGCGAAAGGATTCGAACCTCTGAATGGCGGAACCAAAACCCGCTGCCTTACCACTTGGCGACGCCCCATTTTTTTAAAATCTTATTTAATAAATATATCATACAAAAAACAAAAAAAAAAGAGCCTCTTTCTATTTAAAAGAGAATGTAATAAAAATCTTTCTTAAAAGTTCTTTCATTTTTATTAAGTGATTTTGTTACAATAGTTAATAATAAGAATCAAAAAAAAGAGATTCTTAATGAAATTTAAGAACTTTCTTTAACTAATGAATAACCTAAACTGGTGATCCATAACAAACAAAATAAAGAAACGTTTTTAGTTTGTTTCACCATTCTTAAACAACTTATTTTAACATACTACATTCTTACTTACCTATCTTTATTACCCAGTCGGGTTAAATAATGAATGGAACTAAGAAGGAAAGAAAAAAGATCGTTTTCCAAATAATTAAACTCCATTAGTTTTAATTCTTATCAAAACTTATCATTTAAAATTATTTAATTTGCCCCGTGTAATGTCTTATGAACCTTTTTATTCTTGCTAAATTACCAGAAGCATACGCACCTTTTGACCCTATTGTAGATGTTTTACCTGTAATTCCTATTCTATTTATTCTTTTAGCTTTTGTTTGGCAAGCTTCTGTAGGCTTCCGTTAAAATAAAGTTAAAAGTGATAAAATGATTAAGAAAAAACCATTTAGAAAAGCTAAAAAGTTGGCTTTAAGCTAGAACCCTCAGCTTTGCTGATATTTAAGTTACTTCAGCTATGCTGATATTTAATCGTAGCTTAAAGGCTTAAAAGGTCGAATCTTAATAAAATTTTAGTCTATAGTTTATAAAAGAGAGGAATAAAAAATGAATCTAGAAATTGTTTTTCAATTAGCAACTTTATTTTTCGTTTTAACTGCTGGTCCGTTAGTAATTATTTTACTAGCTACTCGCAGCGGAAACTTATAAATTTGTATAATTTTTTGATAAAATAACCATAGGTAATTTTTTTCTTTTTAATTGAAGAATTAAAAAGAAAAAAATATTATCGATTTTTGAATAAAATTCAAAATCATTTAGTAATGAAATAATTTTTAAAATTATGCCAATTTCTGATAGTCAAGTTTTTGTAGCATTATTTATTGCTTTAGTTACCGGTGTATTCGCCGTTCGATTAGGCACAGAATTATATAAGTAATTATATATTGATTCTATAAAAGTGTTATAAGTTTAACGACCCCCGCACTAAAACGGGGGAAGTTAACTTAATGAAGAAAATAATTGATAATTAAAAATACAAAAATAATACTCCAAGTTAACCATTTTAAAACTGATTTCGCTTCTGCATAATTTGCAAAAAAACCAGTTTCATTAAATTTTCGAACTAATAAATTATCAAATTCTGTTTGTGGCAAAATTAAACAAATTACTAAAAGAGAAATTAAAATACGCATAATGATAGATTTATATAAATTTCTTTTTTACTAGTTATCTGTTGCTTTCTTGTTCTTTCCCGTGCTATATTACTCTTTAAAGCCGGGATAGCTCAGTTGGTAGAGCAGAGGATTGAAAATCCTCGTGTCACCAGTTCAAGTCTGGTTCTTGGCAACGTAATAACTAAAAATATTTTTCGTTAAATTATTAAAATCTAATCTTTTTGTTTATGTTTCGGAATTGCATTTAAGATTACAAACCATAAAAACTAAAAAGATTGTTTTTAAAACTTCTTTCCTTTGCTATAATATAGTAAAGTTCATTTCAAAGAATAATCTCGGGTCACTAACTCAATGGTAGAGTACTCGGCTTTTAACCGATAAGTTCTGGGTTCGAGTCCCAGGTGTCCCAATTATATTAGTAATATTATAAAAAGTTGTTTTAAAAAGGGATATAGTTTTTTCTTTTTTTTAAACAAGAGAAAACCAACATAAAAAAATGGAAATAAGAAAATATTTTATTTGTGATCCTATTAAGTTTAATAAGACCACAAATAAAAAACCTGAAAACTCGAAAAAATTAACTTCGTTTGTTATATTTACTAATTAATTCTGTTAATTCAAAACTACGAAGAATTTTGTGTTTAAATAAGAAACAAGCTAAAATATCTAATAATTCACGATTTGTTTCTAAAATTGTAAACGCTTTGTTAAAAGAAGAAAAAAGAATTGTTTGTAAATAACGATCACGCTCAATTAAAACTAATTCCGAAAATCCTACCAGCTCTGGGGTTTCACTGGCAGCATCAATTAAACGTTTATTTTGATTATCGTGATAATACTCTTCAGGTGGAATCCATTCTGGGTTTCTTTCAGTTTCTTGTGGATCTGGTAAATGAAATCTTGACCATTCTGCAAATAAACTATCAATATTTGTCATTTCGTGAATGACATTAGTTTTCCATTGCGCACGCTGGGCAAAAGATTCGGAAAAAGAAAATTGATTCGTAAGTTGTTGTTCTAAATAACGAACAGTCTCTTCAAATAATGAAAATAATTCTTCATTTTTTCTATACTCCAATTGATTTTGATTATTTGGAATTAATAAAAATTTCTGCTGTTGTAAAAAACTACTATATAGATACCACTCTTGGAACATGATTAAAACTAACTTAGTCGCTTCATAAAAATCATTTTTGGCCAAGTCAGATTCCCAATAAAAATTTGTTTTTTGTTCAGATGTTAAAAGCATTAATAATTCACCAGCTTTACCAGCAACTAAAGAAGTAACTACTTTTTCTAACTCAAGACGGGTACGTAAATGATTTTTATCATTATTAACATTTGCTAAAATTTGATAATGACGTGGATTTGGTTGGCGTGGAGTTAATTCTACAAAAGCTGCTTTTCCTTCAACATTTTCATGATAATTATATAAACTTTGAGCAACTTTATAGTAAACTTCACGTTTTGTTGAATATGGATCTTGAGATGTTCCTACAATTTTTCCGCGTTCAATCGGATACGTTGTTAAAACAGTAATCGCATTTTCAAAACTTTCTAAAGTATGCTTTGAATTTTCTAAAATGGCTTGAATTGCTGATTGATTAACAATAGTTGATAAATCGCCAGCACTAAATCCTTTTGTACGTTGTGCTAAATATTCCCAATTAATTTGAGACTCCCACCCTAATTGTGTTGCACGCAGTTTGAAAATTTCAATACGCTTTAATTTATCTGGTAAAGGTAAATTAATAATTTTCGAAAAACGACCTGGTCGAGTTAATGCAGGATCTAAAATATGAGCACGGTTAGTAGCTCCAATAACTAAAATTCCAGCATTTGTTTGTAATCCATCAATTTCAATTAATAATTGAGTTAATGCTGCTACTTGTTCACGCTCTTGTTGTTTTCGAGAATTAAATTCATTGGTAATATTAATTCGTAATTGATTTGTTAAGTAATCTGAATCCGAATTTTCCGAAATTTCAATATCTTGTGACGTCGTTCTTTCAAAAAATGGAATAGCTTTAATTTCTTCATTCGCTAAACCAATAACTTGTTGTGAATTATTCGTTAAAAGTGAGTCACGTTTTAATCCTAACGAATCTAACTCATCTAAAAATAAGATACATGGAGCTAAAGAACGCGCTTTTTGAAAGGCTAAACGAATAGCATCACCTGGGGTTAAATCTTGCTGCATACTAGCTAAAACACTAGTTGACTGTGCAACTACAGGCACTTCGGCTTCCCCTGCTAAAGCTTGAACTAATAAAGTTTTTCCAGTTCCAGGAGGTCCTACTAGTAAAAGACTTTTACTTGTTAAAGGTGTAATTTTAAATTTTCGCCCTTTATTACGTAAAAACCAAACTAATTCGGATAATTCAGGCAATAATTGCTTAATACCCGCAATGTCAGTAAAACGCTTTTTCGAGAATTGTTTTGGAAAAACTCGAATACCCCCCTTTTTCTCTTCTAAACCTAATTCTTGGTTTAGCCATTCGATCGTACTTGGATCTAAAATTAATCCTTTTCCGCTTGAAATTAAATCTAATAAATAGGAAGAGAATTCTTTTGCATAATCTTCGTAAGCTGTTTTTAAAATTAAAAAACTTGAAATTAAAAAACCGAATAATGAAACGGATAAAACAGAGCTACTTGTTAAAATTTCATTAAGTGTTAAAAACTCATCTGTTTGATTAACTTTTGTTTTCCAATAACTACCAATCTCACGTTTATATAAGTTTGAAGAATATTCAATATTACTATTGATATTTAAAAATTGATTTAAAATTCGTAAATTTGTTTGATTTGTTTCTTTTGTAGGTGATTGAAAAAGATTTTTAAAAAATTCAGCTGAATTCGCATCTTTTAAAAACAAAATTTTAAAACTTTGATTACCAGTTGTATTTGGGACAAATGCAACCGTTCCTTGACGAAGATCAGAAACTGGAATAGCTAATAAACCTTCATGAAAAAGATTATTAACTGGTAATTGATGATAACGTGTTTCAAGATCTTCTTGTGTTAAAAGTGGATCTAACGAAGAGAAAAACGTCGGGGTTCGAAAAATTGAGTGATTTAAATTTGTAAAATGATGGTCTAATGTAAATAAATTATTGTTACTAACTAAATTCGTTAAACTTGTTTTATCTAAATTTGCAAAGAAATAAACAGGTTTTACTGTTTCTAAATTATTCGAAACAGCATCTTGAAATAACGAAGATTGAGTTGAGAAACGATTTTTTACTAATAAATCTAATGTTTTTGAATCATAAGAAATAAAAGATTCACGCCCATTTTCGGTTTGCGATTGACCAATTTCATAAATTGGAGGTACAAGTGCACCAGGCTGTAAAATTTTGGAAAATGGAAGACTTGAAAAATAAATCGATTTTGGGTAATAAGATACCGTTAATTGATTTGGTTCGGATTTTAAAAATTCAGATAATTTTAATTTCCAAATTTGATTCTCTGTTAAATCTGGATAGTTGTAACCCGTCATAAAACGAGGACGAAGATAATCGGTTTCGCTTGTTTTTGATACTGAAATCGATGATTTGCCGTGACCGTTAAATTCTTGAAGAGGTTGAAGACTTTGAAAGAATAGATTACGCGAATATTTATTTACTAATTCACTTGCTAGCGAAAAATTAGACCAAGTTTCACTTTGTTTTGAAGAAAATTGTGCTGTTGTTTGTTTTGAAAAATTGTTTGAATCAATTAAAGAAAGATGGGTTTTTAATAACTTTAATTTCGTTTTTTCTTTCGAAATAACAGCTTTTACTTTTTGCTCTTGAGTTGTGGGTTTCTTTAAATCTAAGGTTAAAAATTTAGCTGTTTTATCTTGTTCTGATTTCCCAGATACATTCTCTAAATCATTAACATTTGTTTTTACAACATTTAAATTTAAATTTGTTTTCTTAAAAATACGAATATTAGATTCTAATTTTGTTGGAATTTCATCTAAATCTCGTTGATCAAAAGTTGCTTTTGTTTGTTCTAATTCACGTGGTTTAAATTCTTTAAATTCAGTTCTACTAAAATTCGAAGAAACGTTAATTAAGGTTTGAATCGAACTATTCAATTTTGTGTGGTTTAATAAAAATGAATTTGGATTAATTTCAAGATCATTTACAGATTCAAATAACTTTTCATTATAATCAAATGAATTTAAAATTGTTTCCCAAAACATTTCATTTGAAAAACTATGTAAACCTGGTAAATTTGTCGATAGTGTTGAACGATTTGTACTTACAGGAAGTTTACAAATAAACCATAAAAACGGAGAAATGGAGAGCCAAAAACAAAAGTAGTTGAATAATGTCAATGACTTATTAATTTGATCTTTTGCTGTCTCTTTAGAATCTAAAATATTTAAATAATATTTTAAAACAGTTAATTGAAAAATATTTAAAAAATAAAATAAGGAAGATCGATTTGTATTTTCTAATTTCATAGAAAAATTTTGAATTAAAAAAATATATTAAAATTAATAAATAATTTAACAAATATTACAAAAAAAGTAAAGAAAATTTTTGGTTGTAACAATTAAAAATTAATAACTACAACCAAAAATTCTGCAGAAAAGATATTTTAGAATTTACAAAAATATATTAAAATTCTTTTTTTCTTTCAGTTAAGGTTGAATATCTAGGGTTTTTGATATTATCCTGTTTTAGTTTAAGTGATTAAACCTTTAAGCATAGCTTAAATAATAGAAAATTGATATTAAACTACAAAAGAGTTTAAAATTCCTACTGCGAATAAAGTTAAGAACCACAGTCCTACACCAGATAATACTGTTGATTTATTTTCCGACCAACCGTTTGGAGAAGCAAAAACAACTGGAACTCCTACTACAAGAAGAAAAGAAAGAACAATAAATGCGAATAAAGTTAATTGGAATACTAAAAGCATGTTTATTATCTCCTTTAAAATGAAATTTGTTTAAAATTAAGCAAAGTGTATTATTTAGTACTAATTACTAAATTTAATAATTTAACTTTTATTTTGTATCAGTGTTTTTCACTAATAGAAAGAAAAAATGGTTTTTTTCTATTTCATATTTTTATAGTATCACAAAACAATTCAAAAAAAATTTCTTCTTACAAAAATTTTTTATTTCTTTTTTTAATGTTTTAGACTCAACTAAAACATTAAAAAAAGAGAAATTTAAGAATTAAGGAACAACTTTCTTATAAAGAAGATCCTAAACCTGTGTAGGATCCATAGAAGAAAATAGCTAATAAACCAATAGCTAAAGTTCCAACAACAGTGCCAATAAGCCAAAGTGGGATACGGCCAGTAGTTCCAGTGTTAGACATAATTAAACCTATAAAAAATTTCAAAAAGTTATTTAAAAAACTAATTTAAACAATTGAATTTCTCGAAATTCAAAAATTAGTTGAAAATATAGCTAGAGAATAGAACAGCTAAAACGAAAATAAGTAACAGACCCCAGTAAAGACTAGTTCTGTTTAACTCAACGCTTTGTTTATTTGGATTTGGTTTTGACATAAGTTGTATCAAAAAGTGAACCTTAGAGAATTAAATTAACTATATTTCAACTTAACTCAAATACTTGAGGTTAAAATATGTTAGCTAGAGGAACTATTCGCAATACTTCCAGCAACAAATTAATTTTAATTTTCTTGCTAGTAAATTAATCATCAGTTTACCTGATGGATTAACGTTGAATAAATTGCATTGCAGTAATAGCACCTAAAAAGAAAATAGTTGGTACAGCTAATGCGTGAACTGTAAGCCAACGTACTGTAAAAATAGGATAAGTATAAGTTTTCTTAGTAGTCATAAAAAGGAACTAGAATGAGTTTTGAATGAATTCAAAAACAAAAATGAACTTTAGTTTTAATTTAAAAATAAATCAATTTAAATGAAAACTAAAAAATCAAAACGATTAGTTTGATAAGCGTTTTACTTGCTCTAATGCGTTGAAACGATCAGTAATTAGAGGCGCTTCTTGACGATCTTCAGTAAAGTACTCGTTTGGACGAGGGCTACCAAAAACGTCGTATGCTAAACCAGTACTAACGAATAACCATCCTGCAATAAATAAAGATGGTACAGTAATGCTATGGATTACCCAATAACGAATACTGGTTAAAATATCAGAAAACGGTCTTTCTCCAGTAGAACCAGACATGGTGATAACTCCTTATTTTTTAATTAGCGTGTCAAAAAATTGTTAAACTTACTTTTGGTTAAAACCAAAGAATAGTAATAGATTTTTAACTCGAGCGAATGATTTAGAATGGTCAAACATTCTTAAACTTTTCTTCGATTTTCTGTAGTATATCTATCTCTCAGTAATTAATCAATATTTCTAAAAAAAAATTCACGTTTTATTTATTTTTCATTTTAAATCAAAAAAATGGAGTTTCATTTTTTTCTTTATTTTGATGTTTGATTCACAAGGGACTTTTATTTACACAATAACTACAACCAAACGGAACCCTAAAACCGCACTTTTTCGTTAAATATTGATTAAACAGGTACCCAGCTTGCTATCGTATTGTTTTTTTATGGGTGAACGACGGGAATCGAACCCGCGAATAACGGAGCCACAATCCGTTGCCTTACCCCTTGGCTACGTCCACCATGATTTGCTTATTTTATAATAGTCTACTTTATTTCGTTTCTGTTTGTCTAGACTTTTATAAAGCAAGCCTCCTGCCGGACTTGAACCGGCGACCTTTTCCTTACCATGGAAATGCGCTACCGACTGTGCCAAGGAGGCTTTTCATAAAATATTTTAGTTACTTTTTTTATAAAAATGAAGTTCTTTTTCGACGAACATTTGTTGAAATCTTGTTTTAGACTCTTCTTGTATTTAAATGCCGTCTAGCTCTTAAAAAAATTGGAATAAAGCGTAGGACTAAAAAACTTGACCACTTCTTTTTTGAAATTTCATAAACGTTCTATTTTTTCAGGAAAATTTTGCCTTAAAAAAATTAAAGCTTTCCAAAAATTAACCGGTGGAAAAGTTATTTGAAATACCTGTTTTGATCTAAAAAGTTTGAAGGTCATATTTTCGTAAAAAATAGTTAGAACATTTACTAAAATTAAGATAAAAAGTAAAATACTATACGTTTTAAAAAGCAATAGTAGTAAATCCAAAGTGAATTTTACAAGAAATTTAGGCCCAGTAGGAATCGAACCTACATTAGAAACTTAGAAGGTTCCTGTCCTATCCATTAGACGATGAGCCCTAAGCTAAAAAAGAGTAATTGTTTTCTATATCTTAACAAAAAGTACTAGAAAATACAAGAAATGAATTTTTTATTTTTCTTTATTATTTGGGCCGAGCTGGATTCGAACCAGCGTAAGCATAGCTAACGGATTTACAATCCATCCCCATTAACCACTCGGGCATCGACCCTTTTAAGTAATTTATTTAAAATTAATTACATTTTAAAAAAGATATATAAGTTTAAATATATATATTTGCTTTGAAAAAAGCAAGCTGTTTTTAGGAGATAATAACAAAATTCAGATAAAATAAAGAATAAACAAATTTTAGGAGAAACATATGTCAATTTTAGCATGGATTGAAGATCAACGCCGTTTAAAACTTTTAAACGCCCCAAAATATAGTCATCCGGCATCTGACGGAAGTCAAGGTCTTTGGACCCGATGCGATCAGTGTGGTGTTATTTTATACATTAAGCACTTAAAAGAAAATCAACGCGTTTGTTTTGGATGCGGGTACCATTTACAAATGACAAGCCAAGAACGTATTGATTCATTAATTGATGCTGGAACTTGGCGACCTCTAGATGAGTTATTATCTCCCGGCGATCCATTAGAATTTAGAGATCAAAAAGCATACACTGAAAGATTAAAAGAAGCACAAGAAAAAACTGGTTTACAAGATGCCATTCAAACAGGAACTGGTTTATTAGACGGCATTCCTGTAGCTTTAGGAGTTATGGATTTCAACTTTATGGGTGGTAGTATGGGCTCTGTTGTTGGAGAAAAGATTACACGTTTAATTGAATATGCAACTCAAGAAGGATTAACCTTAATTTTAGTTTGTGCTTCAGGTGGTGCGCGAATGCAAGAAGGTATTTTAAGTTTAATGCAAATGGCAAAAATTTCAGCTGCATTACAAGTTTATCAATCTTGCGCAAATTTATTATATATTGCGGTTTTAACCTCTCCAACAACTGGCGGGGTAACAGCAAGTTTTGCTATGTTAGGGGATTTAATTTTTGCTGAACCAAAAGCTTTAATTGGTTTTGCTGGTCGTCGAGTTATTGAACAAACTCTTCAAGAACAATTACCAGATGATTTCCAAACAGCCGAATATTTATTACATCATGGTCTATTAGACTTAATTGTTCCACGTTCGTTCTTAAAGCAAGCCTTAGCAGAAACTGTTACTTTATATAAAGATGCGCCATTTAGACGTTCCGGTTACATTCCACACGGGTTCCAATCTACGCTGTCATTAGTAACGCAAGAAAAAATCCGCCGCGATTTTCACCAGCTAACACAAACAACCAGTCATTCATATGAACAAATGTTTCAATCGTTTGAAAACGCACTAAATACATTAAGTTTAGAAAAATTAACAACTGAAGAAATTAGAGGTTTGTTAACAAATGAAAATACTGAACTATTAAATACAGCAACAACTAATACTTTAGATTGGGCTTATTCTTCAAAACAATAAACCCTAAAAATTGGAGTTTAATTATCAATTAATTTTTAAAATTTCTGGAAACTTTTATCAAATAAAAGTTTCCAGAACTTTAACCCGAAAAAGTTAAAAATAATAGGAAACAATAAAACCTTTTCTCTATTTTTGAATATAATTTTTTTTATGAGTATTCTTATTGAAAATGTTTCAAAAAAATTTGGAACAACTTATGCTTTAAAAAATGTGAACCTTGAAATTGGTTCGGGTTCGTTAACAGCCCTTGTAGGACCTTCCGGTTCTGGAAAATCAACATTATTAAGAATTATTGCAGGATTTGAAAATTCTGATAATGGACGCGTTTGGCTTTTTGGCAATGATGCAACAAAACAAACAATTGAAAACAGGGAAATTGGATTTGTTTTTCAAAATTATGCATTATTTCCAAACTTAACCGTTTGGGAAAACATTGCTTTTGGATTAAAAATTAAAAAAGTTTCAACAAAACGTATTACAGAACGAGTAAAAGAATTACTTGAACTAATTCAACTTGAAAGTTTTGCCGATGCCTACCCACATCAGCTATCTGGCGGCCAACGTCAACGAGTAGCACTTGCTCGAGCAATCGCTATTGAACCAAAATTATTATTGCTAGATGAACCTTTTGGTGCATTAGATCCAAAAGTGCGAAAAGATTTACGAAATTGGTTAAAACAATTGCACAGTCAAGTTCCATTAACAACTTTACTTGTAACTCACGATCAACAAGAAGCCATGGAAGTTGCAGATCAATTAGTTGTATTTTCAAATGGAAAGGTAGAACAATTTGGAACACCAAAAGAAATTTATGATTCGCCAGCAACTGAGTTTATTATGAATTTCATTGGACAGTCAAATAAAATTTCAACCCAAAGTTCAAAAATCCAAGAATTTTTTAAAACAAATTCACAAACTTTTGCAAACTCTGTTGATTACGCAATTCGTCCACACGGATATTATCTAACCCAGGAAAGTGGAGGGGTGCAAAAAATCTTAAGTGAAAAACAACTAGCTGTTGAAATTCAGAAAATTGTATACGGAGAAAGTTTAGTTAAATTAGATCTATTAGTTTTAGAAACTCAGCAAATTTTTAAGTATCAAACAAGTCGAAAACTGTTCGAAAAATTAATTGCCCCGAACGAAAATTACCGAGAACAAACCAATTTTGTATTATCTAGCGAGTGGCCTTCCGGCCTAGGTAAAAGATTTATTTTAACAAAAAAAGATTAGCGGATAAAGGGAATCGAACCCTTACCTCCTGCTTGGAAGGCAGGGGCACTACCACTATGCAACATCCGCAAAAAAATTGGTATAACTAAGAGTATAACGACGAAAAAACGTACTTGTCAAGATTTATAAAGATTAAAACAAATTTCAGTTTCAATGAAACTAATTCATAAAATTTCCTGTTAAAAGATTTTCAAAAACCGTGAATTTATGCTTAAATGAAAATCCTAGCGTGAAATCTTAATTCTTATCTACTTTTTGGACAAAAAGCATATAATTCAATTTAATTTTTGCTCATGTTTACCAGGAACTATCAAATGTTTTTACGTTTGCTAGCGTTAACTGAAAAAACATGAGCAAAAAGAAAAAAATTTGTAAAAGACTTGTTTTTTTTTTCAAACAGGATATATTATCTTATATCCTTAAGGGAGCATGGCGGAATTGGTAGACGCAACGGACTTAAAATCCGTTGGTTTGTGTAAAACCGTGAGGGTTCGAGTCCCTCTGCTCCCAACAAAAAAGTAATTAGAATAATTTTCTTCATAATGTGATTCTAGATCAATTAAAGTTTAAGTAATTAATTTTGAATCACATTACTTAAAAAACCGTGTACTATATTGGCTCCCTGTCAAACAATTTAAAAAATACAAAAGAGAATTATTTTTTATTTAGACCTGACCGGACTCGAACCGATGACTTGCTGCTTGTAAGGCAGCCACTCTACCAACTGAGTTACAGGTCTACATTAATAAGAATAATAAATAATATACCTCAAGTTTAACTTAGATTCAATAAATATTTATTCTGAGCCTTCTATCGGAGTTGAACCGATAACCTTCGGTTTACAAGACCGATGCTCTGCCAATTGAGCTAAGAAGGCATTTGCTTAAAATTATCTATTGATATTATAAATTTTATGAAAACGTTTTTCAATAGAAAATTTTTATGCTATAATCATTGGTATATGGTAGCCTATTTTTCAACTTTAACTCAAATTTTATGTTAACATTAAAAATCTTTGTTTACACTGTAGTAACTTTCTTCGTATCTTTATTTATCTTCGGTTTCTTATCTAACGATCCAGGCCGTAACCCAGGTAAAAAAGATTTAGATTAATAAGCTTGCTTGTTGTTTTTAAAGGCTTTAAAAACAACAAGCAAAACAAAAATAGCAAAGACACTAGATTTCAATTAAAACTCAAAAAATCAGTACCTTAATTATTTATTATTAAGTCACCAAAATCTTTATTTTAATTAATTTAAATCTTATAAAAATTAATGCTCACTCTTAAGAGTTTGATTCTTGTCGAAATTTTACAGCTGGTAATTCAAGCATTAGTAACTTTTAGTTTACTAATGCTTAAAAATTATTTAGATGAAAATAAAAAAACTAGCCACGGCCAGTCATTTTTAACCAGTTTTGAGCTTCAATATAATTTGTTGGCGCTAATCGGATTGCTTCTTTCCAATAATCAGCTGCTTTATCGAATAAAATTTTAGAAACCTCAATTTGTCCTTTTTCAATAGCTTGTTCACCACGATAGTGATAAATAACAGCAATATTATTTAAAGCTTGAGGTAATGAAGGGTTACGTTCTAATGCTTGATAATAATATTCTAATGCACGGCCATGCTCACCATTACTTGTATGAATTAATCCAATGTTATATAAAATATAACTACGGTCATAAGCATCAATTTCTAAACGAAGAGCTTCGTAATAGTTCTGTAATGCTTCAGCATATTCACCTTCTGATTGTGCGGACATACCATCACGATAATAAGTAAAAGCTTGTTTTTCACGACTGGAAGTAGGTAAAACCTTTAATAAAATGTCCGCTAAAATTGTAAAGGTCTTATCAATAAAATTATCGTTTCGTTGGGATCTAGGCATAAAAAGAAAATTATTTAATTTAGTTTTGTGATTTATTTCTATTCAATATTTTAGCAAAACAATTTTTTCTAAAAAGAGTGTTTTTGAAAAAAAATTTAAAAATAAAAATTAAAGAATATAAAAAAGTTACTTTGTTTACTTCAAACTTAACACGTGTTTATTAGGAATTGAACCTAAATTTTAGATTTCGGGGACCTACGTTCTAGCCATTAAACTATAAACACTTCTTGTAGTTTTTAAACAAAATTCAATAAATTATTTATTAATTTCTGGTCAAAACAAATAAACTTTAAAAATTTCGTTTTAAATTTGTGATTTTTAAACAACAAAATTCAGAATATAAAGACAAATTGGAGTTGGCGGGACTTGAACCCACTTCCATATTAAGCTTTTTATTTTTTTATTCACAAAGCTAGTTGTTTTAACCTAAACAACAAGGAAAACCTGTTTGTAAAAACAGTTTTTAAATTTTTAGTTTAGTAACGTTTTAAAAAGTGAAAAATCATTACGCAGCAACAGCTGCTACACGATTAAAAGAAAGAATGTTATTGCCATTTAAAAAAAATGAAATTTTGATTAAAAAATAACGTTTTTAACATGTCGATACCATTTCAACCCCATTTTATTCTATGTATATTTTAGCAAAAAATAACGATCGAAACAATCTAATTCATTCAATTAACGAAAAATTTTATGTAGCTTCTTCCGGTCAGTAGGTCAGGAGAATGAGAAGCTTAAAGTAGCTATATCTAAAACTATATAAATGAACTCTTCTAGAGAGAACTGTGTTACAGTGAGCGGATAAGCAGAGTGAAAAGCACTTTAAACGATCGCTTTCATAAATTCATTTACTCGCTTTACTTATTTATTTCTTCTAAAAAGACCCCAATTAGTATTTTTAATAGGATAGAATGATTTGTTTGTGTTTTTTCAAGCCCTTGTTTACAAGAGCCTAAAAAAAGTTGTTTTTAACCAAAATTAACTTTGCCTAAGTCAGTAAGCAAAGTGCTGCTCACAGTTCTAATCTGAAAGCAGAAATAGATAATAAATTTTCTTTAAACCATAAAATCTACATCGATCACTGTTAATTCAGTTTCTTCATTCTCGGTGACTTTTAATTCTTTCAGTGTTTGATTTAACAAACCAACGCCAGTAACTAATTGCTTCCAATCAAAACTTGACATAGCTTTTTCCGATTGAATAAACTGTTGGGCAAAATTTGCTAGTTCGACAGATTGTTGAATAAAATCTAATAAAATTTTTTCTTGATCACTCAGTTCTGGCGTTCTAGATTCAATTTTCTCGCGTGTTGGTTTTTTACGTGCTGGCTTCCTAACAATTTCTCCTGTTGGTTGATGAATCAACGTTAATAATTCAGAAAACTCGTTTGAATTGAAAAGAGCCTTTTTGTTTTGCACTGTAATCAAAAATTCTTGTAAGTGAGGGGTTGCAATAAAAACAGTTTGTTTGGGTAACACCTTTGTAGAAGATGAAAAGTCCTCGAAAGTTTTTGTTGACCAATGAGAAAAAGAATATTTTTCGAAAATACGTTTCGGAGAAGTCTTCATTTTCAATAATGTCAGAAATGAAAAAAAAGCCCACCATTTTTCCGTTTCATTTTCAAAATAAAAAAAAGTTGAGTTTTTCCATTGCAAAGATTTAAGAATCATCATAAACGCTGGTTACTAAAATTAAAAAATTGTAATTTTAGTATAAAAAATAAATTAAAAAGGAGGGGAATCTTTCGTGGGCTCGGGCAAATATTTAGGAGTCTCTTCCGATACAAATTTTAATTGCTCAATCAAAAGATTTTGAAAAAAAGCTTTTTTCTCTTCGAGTGAGAGAGATTGATGAATTGCCTGCATTATATGCCGCATTCTGATATCATAGACTTTCAACGCAAATTCATCATTTGTTTTGATTTTTTCACTCAGGATTTGCTCGAGATTTACAGAACTTGATAAACTGGCTTTTTCTGTCAACACTAAATTTTCTATAAATTTTCGAGCTTGCTCCAGCGAAACAACCGCCAAATCAAAAGTTTCTTTACTCAATGTTTTTTTGTTTGGGATTTCCGAAATCAATGCATTTTGGGATCTTAACCAAGCGGTCATTTTTTTTTCCACTTTGGGAGCGTCGTCTGAGGTTTCCTCAAATACAATTCGTGCTTCTTTACAATATTCTTGTTTTAAAGAGTTTTTTCGGTCACGAATATTTTGTGTTAATCCAAATTTTCCTAATTTTAACGTTGGAAAATGTGCAAGGTAAACAAAAGCTTTTCGCGGAACAGTTACAGTCGACGTAACAACCTCGTTTTGTGGTCGCAAGTGATTTGTGATTTGGTTCGTAAATGCATTCCAAATCTCCTCTTTTTTCTCCAAAACGGCTATTTTTCCAAAATCTTCAAAATGAAGAAAAAGCGCAGTTGGAAGGATTCGAGGAAACTTTGAATAAGAAAATGCTTCAAAATCTTTTTTTCGCTGAAATCGGAAACTCGGGTATTTTTTTATAATTGCATTACATTTTTGCCCAGTTTTAAAAATGGGTTTTAAATAAAGCCAATAAACCCCACATTCATCAAGCAGAGAAAGATAAGGAACATCGTTCAAACCAAAAGTTGATAATGTTTTAATAACAATTTGTACCATAAAAACTTAAGGAATTTCAATTTCAGTGAATTTACAACTTTTTAATTGTTTTTGTAATTGATTTGCCCACATAATACACTGTTCTCTCGTTTTGTAATCTAATTGGGGTTTTTCAATGACAAGAAAAACATTAACTGCTTCTGCCATCTTTAAATTTAAACTCACAATATCTTTTAATTTTTTTCGTTCGTTGGTTTGATTTATGCTTTTCGCTTTTGAATTTGGAGGGAAAACAACAACTTTGACGTCTTTTGTTTTTGCAAAGGTACTCTCTGGTGAACGAAGTGAAGCATAGGACAGTTTGCTGGTAACTTTTGTGGCTACTTGCTCACGTTTTGGGCTTGTGATAAACTGATGAAACGACTGAATACTACTTTTTTTTTCTGGAATTTGGGTTTCTAATGACCCGAGTAAATTCAATAAAGCTTGTTCCGAAATAAAAAAAGTGGCTTTAGGTAAAGAAAGAAGCGCAGTAGAGAAATCTGACAAGCGTTTTCGTTGAGTTTCTGGAATAGAATACTGTTTGAAAACTGTGGTAGTTTGTGTGGAAAGCCCCCATTGTTTTAAAATAAGTGCAAGCGGCCACCACGTCATTCCATTTTCCTCAAAATACACACACACAGTCTGTTCCCAGTGAAAGGAATACAAAATTGCCATAAGAATCTGTACTGAAAAAAGAATATTTTATACTACTATTATATTGCTATTTTTTCTTGAAATTTGATTTTTTAAAAAGATTTTGAAATTAGAGCAGGGAAAATTTTTCTAGGAAATAAAGGCAAACTCGGAACCCGATTATAGTTAACGCAAAATGTTTAACATGATCAAAGATCCTTTATGCACCAATTTTGAAAAAACGTAAATATTGAGTTCAGGGAAAAGTTATTTACAGAACCATCATAAGCTTTTATTTTTTATTTTTGTTTTTTCTATGCTAGAAAAATCTTTCTAGCATAGAAAATTAAAACTTAGAAAAGTTTAATAGAAAAAGCTAAATCTTACAGTTTGTCAACTGTGTCGAATTCGAACTTAATTTCTTTCCAAACTTCACAAGCTGCTGCTAATTCAGGGCTCCACTTGCAAGCCGCACGAATTACGTCACCACCCTCACGAGCAAGGTCACGACCTTCGTTACGAGCTTGAGTACAAGCTTCTAGAGCAACACGGTTTGCTGCAGCACCTGGAGCGTTACCCCAAGGGTGACCTAAAGTACCACCACCGAATTGTAGACAAGAGTCATCACCGAAAATCTCAACAAGAGCTGGCATGTGCCATACGTGAATACCACCAGAAGCTACTGGCATTACACCTGACATAGAAACCCAATCTTGATCGAAGTAAATACCACGGCTACGATCTTTAGCAACGTAGTCATCACGCATTAAGTCTACGAAACCTAAAGTGATTTCACGCTCACCTTCTAGTTTACCTACTACAGTACCAGAGTGTAAGTGGTCACCACCAGACATACGTAAAGCTTTAGCTAATACACGGAAGTGAATACCGTGGTTACGTTGACGGTCAATTACCGCGTGCATAGCACGGTGAATGTGAAGAAGAAGACCGTTGTCACGGCAGTAGTGAGCTAAAGAAGTGTTAGCAGTGAAACCACCAGTTAAGTAGTCATGCATAATAATAGGTACACCTAAATCTTTAGCGAATTGTGCACGTTTCATCATTTCTTCGCAAGTACCAGCAGTTGCGTTTAAGTAGTGACCTTTAATCTCACCAGTTTCTTGTTGAGATTTGAAAATAGCTTCAGCTACGAATAAGAAACGGTCTCTCCAACGCATGAATGGTTGAGAGTTTACGTTTTCGTCATCTTTAGTGAAGTCTAAACCACCACGTAAACATTCGTAAACAGCACGACCGTAGTTTTTAGCAGATAAACCTAGTTTTGGTTTAATAGTACAACCTAATAAAGCACGACCATATTTGTTTAAACGGTCACGCTCTACCTGAATACCGTGCGGAGGGCCTTGGAAAGTTTTAATGTAAGCAGGAGAAATACGAAGATCTTCTAGACGAAGAGCACGTAAAGCTTTGAAACCGAATACGTTACCTACGATAGAAGTAAATAAGTTAGTTACAGAACCTTCTTCGAATAAATCGATAGGGTATGCAACGTAAGCGATGTATTGGTTGTCTTCACCTGGAACTGGTTCGATGTCGTAGCAACGACCTTTGTAACGGTCTAAGCTAGTTAAACCATCAGTCCATACAGTAGTCCAAGTACCAGTAGAAGATTCAGCTGCTACTGCTGCACCACACTCTTCAGGTGGAACACCTGGTTGAGGGGTCATACGGAATGCTGCTAGAATATCAGTTTCTTTTGGCTGATAGTCAGGAGTGTAGTAAGTAAGACGGTAGTCTTTTACACCAGCTTTGTAGCCAGTGCCTGCTTTAGTTTCAGTTTGTGGAGCCATATTGCGTTTTATTTTGAATAAAAATAGCGATAAATCAATCTACCCGAGTAAGTGATTTTGTTTTTCCGGACAAATGTCCAGAAACACGAAATAAAAATTATTTCTACTAGATTAAATTCTTAATTAAAAAAATTTAATTTTATACCTTTTTTCTAACATTAACTTTTTATAACTTTATGTATTTTATTTTTTATAAATATTAACTTTTTTTCTTGAAAAAATCTTGAAAAAATCTATTGCCATGATTAAATAAAAATAGAGTGAAAAAAAATGCAAGAAAAAGTTTGAAAACAGGTTAATAACACAAAATAATAATTATTTGTTAATTCTGAGAAAATAAAAAAGTTTTAAAAGAAATATGAGTTCTTCTGTTGAAGTAAAAAATGGTCGTATTACGCAAATTATCGGTCCAGTAGTTGACGTAACTTTCCCTAGCGGTAAGCTTCCAAACATTTATAACGCATTAGTTATTCAAGGTAAAAACGAAGCTGGTACTGAAATTTGTGTTACTTGTGAAGTACAACAATTATTAGGTGATAACTGTGTTCGTGCTGTTGCGATGAGCGGTACTGATGGTTTAATGCGTGGTCTAGAAGTTGTAGACACAGGTAAACCTTTAACTGTACCAGTAGGTAAAACTACTTTAGGTCGTATTTTCAACGTTTTAGGCGAACCAGTAGATAATTTAGGTCCAGTAGGTGCTAAAGATGGTTTACCAATTCACCGTTCTGCTCCTGCTTTCGTTGATTTAGACACAAAACTATCTATTTTCGAAACTGGTATTAAAGTTGTAGACTTATTAGCTCCATACCGTCGTGGTGGTAAAATCGGTCTTTTCGGTGGTGCAGGTGTAGGTAAAACAGTTCTTATTATGGAACTTATCAACAACATTGCAAAAGCACACGGTGGTGTATCTGTTTTCGGTGGTGTAGGTGAAAGAACTCGTGAAGGTAACGACTTATACATGGAGATGAAAGAATCTGGTGTAATTAACGAAGGTAACTTAGGCGAATCTAAAGTAGCGTTAGTATACGGACAAATGAACGAGCCACCAGGAGCACGTATGCGTGTAGGTTTAACTGCGTTAACTATGGCGGAGTACTTCCGTGACGTAAACAAACAAGACGTACTATTATTTATCGATAACATTTTCCGTTTCGTTCAAGCTGGTTCTGAAGTATCTGCGTTATTAGGTCGTATGCCTTCTGCAGTAGGTTACCAACCAACTCTAGCTACTGAAATGGGTGGTTTACAAGAGCGTATTACTTCTACTAAAGATGGTTCTATTACTTCTATTCAAGCAGTATATGTACCTGCGGATGACTTAACTGACCCTGCTCCTGCAACTACTTTCGCTCACTTAGATGCTACTACAGTACTTTCTCGTGGTTTAGCTTCTAAAGGTATTTACCCTGCAGTAGATCCACTAGATTCTACTTCAACTATGTTACAACCATGGATTGTAGGTGATGAGCACTATCAAACAGCACAACGTGTAAAACAAACTTTACAACGTTACAAAGAGTTACAAGATATTATTGCGATTTTAGGTTTAGATGAATTATCTGAAGACGATCGTTTAACAGTAGCTCGTGCAAGAAAAATTGAACGTTTCTTATCTCAACCATTCTTCGTAGCAGAAGTATTTACAGGTTCTCCAGGTAAATACGTAAGCTTAGCGGAAACTATTCAAGGTTTTAACATGATTCTTTCTGGTGAATTTGATGATTTACCTGAACAGTCTTTCTACCTTGTTGGTAACATTGATGAAGCTATCGGAAAAGCAGCTACTCTTAAATAATTCATGAATCTCTACTAAAATTAAAAGATTTTAATTTTAGTAACTTTTAATGTTTTAATTAAATTTTTTAATTAAAACATTAAAAATTTACCTTTATTTATTGAAAAATTATTAAGAGATTTTCTATTATGACTTTACAAGTTTGTATCATGACTCCAGCACGTGTATTTTGGAATGAAGAAGCAGAAGAGTTAATTCTTCCAACAAATACTGGTCAAATGGGAGTTTTAAGCAATCACGCTCCATTAATCACTGCTTTAGATATTGGGGCTATGATGGTTCGTACAAAACAAGAATGGCGTGCTGTTGCGTTAATGGGTGGTTTCGCGTTAGTGAAAAATAACCAAGTAACTATTCTCGTTAATGAAGCAGAAGCTAGTTCTACAATTGACCCACGCGAAGCTGAGAAAGCATTCGAAGAAGCAAAAACACGTTTAGAACAAGCACAAGGTGAAAAAGAAAAAGTAGAAGCAACGTTTACTTTTAAACGTGCCCGCGCTCGTTACCAAATTGTTCAATCTAAATCATAAAGTTTTTAAAGTTTTACTTTAAATTTCTTTAAGTATTTTATATATTAATTGATAACTTGTTTTAAATTAATTTAAAACAAGTAATCAATTAATCCCCTTTCAATTCATTAAAAACTCTCTTTATTTAAATATGGCAAGATATTCTGGACCACGTTTACGTATTATTCGCCGTCTGGGTGAATTACCAGGTTTAACACGTAAACCATTAACTCGTTTAAATCCTCCTGGTCAACACGGTGCAAATACCAAAAAAAATTCACAATACGGAATTCGTTTATTAGAAAAACAAAAATTACGTTATAACTACGCTATCTCTGAAACTCAACTAATTCGTTACGTAAAACAAGCTCGTCGTGCAAAAGGCTCTACTGGTGAAATTTTACTTCAAAATTTAGAAATGCGTTTAGATAATACTATTTATCGTTTAGGCTTTGCACCAACTATTTTAGCTGCACGCCAAATGGTAAGTCACGGTCATATTTTAGTAAATAATGTTCGAGTAACTATTCCAAGTTACCCATGCCAACCGAAAGACACAGTTGCTGTTCGTAATAAACCTCAATCGAAAAAATTAGTTACTAATTCTTTAACTTCTGCGGTAATCCCAGGGCATTTAAACTTAAACAAAGATGCATTAACAGCAGTTATTCAACAAACAGCAAGCCGTACTTCAGTTCCGTTTGAAGTAAATGAACTATTAATTGTAGAGTTTTACTCTCGTAAATTATAATTTGTTTTTCAATTTGTTCAATTCAAAATCGGACCTCGGTTTAGAAAAAGTTTACACCAACTAATTTGAATAAAATCAATTATCTTTTTTTTATTTACTAACAAGGATTAGTAAATAAGAAAAAGTGTTGATTTTGTTACGCATTTATTTTATATTTTTTTTTCCAAAGGAAAGGTGTCCGAGTGGTTTAAGGTGCAGATCTGGAACGTCTGTTTTGTGAAAGCAAACGAGGGTTCGAATCCCTCCCTTTCCGATTAATTTTTTATTTTATCATTTTTAGTCTTTTCTAATTTTAGAAAAGACTAAAAAGTTTTCTAAAGAAATAACGTCAGTTTTAAAAACTATAAAACTTCGTCTTTTTCAATATAAACAAAGATAGATGCCATTGCGATTGCTGGGAAAACTAAACCTACAAGTGGAACTAAAATAGAAGGTAAATATGAAGCAGCCATATTCTTTGTTTCTCCTTAATTTTTCATTAAATTCTTGTTTTTGAATTAATTCAAAACGTATTTTTTAATTATACTTCATTTTCAAATCAGAAAAAGATTTTTCAAATAAAAATAAAAAATTAATTATAACCAAAAACTTTTTTAAATACATCACGAACTTTATCACCTGAATCAATAGATTCTAATGGATCTTTTCTTAAACGGTGACGTAAACATAATGGTGCAATACGATATACATCTTCAATAGTTACTTCAGTTCGACCTTCAAAAGCAGCTAAAGCTTTAGATGCACGATTTGTTACAATGTCACCACGTAAACCATCTACGTTTAATTCAGAACAAATTTGTGAAATTTTTACACGTAAATCGTACTCTAAACTTACCGTTTTTAAACGTTCACGAGCATCTACAATACGTTGACGTAATTCATTTTGAGAATCATCGTAATTTTTTCTAAAATCTGCAGGAGATTCGTCAAAACTTGCACGTTGTTCAACAATTTTTACACGAAGTTCTGGATCTTTTGTTGTTCCAATTTGCGCGTGCATACCGAAACGGTCTAATAATTGTGGACGTAATTCACCTTCTTCTGGGTTTCCAGAACCAACAAGAATAAAACGAGCTGGGTGACTAATTGAAATACCTTCACGTTCTACTGTATTCCAACCAGACGCGGCTGAATCTAATAATACGTCTACTAAGTGGTCGTCTAATAAGTTTACCTCATCCACATATAAAATTCCACGGTTTGCTTTTGCTAATAAGCCTGGCTCAAAAGCTTTTACACCTTCAGTTAATGCTTTTTCAATGTCAATAGTTCCACAAACACGGTCTTCAGTTGCACCTAATGGTAAATCAACCATTGGAATCTTTTTATTAACTACTTTTAATTCTTCTTTGTTACGAACTTTTTGACGAACTTCTTCACTCATTAATTCAGGATCTTCTGGGTCAGATTGGAACGAGTCATTTTCAACAACTTTAATTTCTGGTAGTAAATCTACTAGCGCACGAACAGTTGTTGATTTACCTGTTCCACGATCGCCCATAACCATTACCCCACCAATTTTGGGATCAATAACGTTTAATAATAAGGCTAATTTCATTTCTTCCTGGCCAACAATTGCTGTAAATGGGAAAACAGGACGAGCTTCAGTAGCTACTTGACAAACAATGTTTCTAGAAAACGAAACGGATTTTTGTAGGCTTTTTGGTAAAGTGTACATAAGGTTTTTGCTAATTGAGTTTTCGGACGAATGCCCAAAAAATAAAAATTTAACTTTTCCGACTATTTTTTTTCTTTTAGTTTTTTTATTATACCAAATTTTTTTACAAAAAATATCTTTTTTTTATTTTTATTGTTTTGTAATATAAATATAGGAGAAAATAAAAAACTATTCATTTGATATAAGTAATAACTGAATGCTAAAGTTTTTCATTTCTGGACATTTGTCCGGAAAACAAAAATCCAAAACTTTTAGATATAAATCGTTCTTTATTACTCGAATCAGAAAAATATGTTCCAACGTAATCAAAAAATTAATTTTTCAGCAAGTTCTTTAATTAGTTTCATTGCTTTTTGCTTTATTAGTTTTACAGCAACAACTGCTTCTGCATACCCAATTTTTGCTCAACAAAAATTTGCGTATCCACGTGAAGCAACTGGTCGTATTGTATGTGCAAACTGTCACTTAGCACAAAAACCAGTAGAATTAGAAATTCCACAATCTGTTTTACCTGACACTGTTTTTGAAGCAGTAGTTAAAATTCCGTATGATAAACAAATTCAACAAGTTTTAGCTAATGGTAAAAAAGGCGATTTAAACGTAGGTGCAGTTCTAATTTTACCTGAAGGCTTCCAACTAGCACCACCTGATCGTATTCCAGAAGAAATGAAAAATAAAGTAGGTAAACTTTATTTCTCTCCTTACAGTGCTGAACAAAAAAACATTTTAGTTGTAGGTCCAGTATCTGGAAAACAATACAGCGACATGGTATTCCCTATTTTATCACCAAACCCAGAAACTGATAAAACTGCGAAATATTTAAAATACGCTGTATACTTAGGTGGTAACCGTGGTCGTGGTCAAGTTTACCCAGATGGTTCGAAAAGTAACAACACTGTTTACACAGCTTCTACTAGTGGTAAAATTGTTGAAATTAACCGAATTGAAACTAAAAAAGGTGGTACTCAAGTGGTAATTGAAACAGCAACTGGTGATAAAGTAACTGATACAATTCCAGCAGGTCCAGAATTATTAGTAAAAGTGGGTCAACAAGTAAAAGCTGATCAACCAATTACTAACAATCCAAACGTTGGTGGTTTTGGTCAAGCAGAAGCAGAGATTGTTCTTCAAAACCCAGTGCGTGTTCAAGGTTTATTAGTATTCTTCAGCTTTGTTCTATTAACTCAAATTTTCTTAGTTCTGAAGAAGAAACAGTTCGAGAAAGTTCAATTAGCTGAAATGAACTTCTAATTTGTTTTCTATTTAAAGTCTAATTAAAAATATTTGAATATATTGTACTTATGGTAACTGTTTTAAGTTATGTAGGATTATTAGTAGGTGCTTTAGTTAGCACTATTGTAATTTATCTTGGTTTATTAAAAATTAAATTAATTTAATTTAATTTGGTTTTATTTTTATTTTTGAAGAAATTCAAAAATAAAAATAAAAAGTATTTTTTAATTAAAAAATTATTATTAAAGGTTTAGAAATATGGTTGAACCGTTATTATCTGGGATTGTTTTAGGATTAGTACCAGTAACTATTACTGGTTTATTTGTAACCGCTTATCTTCAATTTCGTCGTGGTGATCAATTAAACATTTAATTGTTTTAGTTGTTTTCTGTTTAAATATTTTTAAACAGAAAACAATCAAAAGTAAAAAAATAAAGAAAAAAGGTGAAAAAACATGTTTTCGAACGTATAATAGAAAATGTTTGAAAAAAGAAAATATTTAAAGTTTGAAAAAGAAAAACTGTTCTTTTTTAGAAAATTAAATATAACTAAAAATTTATATAAGGAGATTTCCGAGATGACTATCGCAATCGGTAAAGTTGAAGAAAAACGCGGCTTGTTTGACCGTGTAGACGACTGGCTTCGTCGTGATCGTTTCGTATTTGTAGGCTGGTCTGGTCTTTTATTATTCCCTACTGCTTACTTAGCATTAGGTGGTTGGTTAACAGGAACTACTTTCGTAACTTCTTGGTATACTCACGGTTTAGCAACTTCTTACTTAGAAGGTTGCAACTTCTTAACTGCAGCTGTTTCTACTCCAGCGAACAGTATGGGTCACTCCCTATTATTCTTATGGGGTCCTGAAGCACAAGGTGATTTCACTCGTTGGTGCCAATTAGGTGGTCTTTGGACTTTCGTAGCATTACACGGTGCATTCGCTTTAATTGGTTTTATGTTACGTCAGTTTGAAATTGCTCGTTCTGTACGTTTACGTCCATACAACGCTATTGCTTTCTCTGCGCCAATTTCTGTATTCGTATCTGTATTCTTAATCTATCCTTTAGGACAATCTGGTTGGTTCTTTGCTCCAAGCTTTGGTGTTGCAGCAATTTTCCGTTTCATTTTATTCTTCCAAGGTTTCCACAACTGGACATTAAACCCATTCCACATGATGGGTGTAGCAGGTGTTTTAGGTGCAGCTTTATTATGTGCTATTCACGGTGCAACTGTAGAAAACACATTATTCGAAGATGGTGACGGTGCAAACACTTTCCGTGCATTTAACCCAACTCAGGCTGAAGAAACTTACTCAATGGTTACTGCAAACCGTTTCTGGTCTCAGATTTTCGGTGTAGCATTTGCTAACAAACGTTGGTTACACTTCTTCATGTTATTCGTACCAGTAACTGGTTTATGGATGAGTGCTCTTGGCGTAGTAGGTCTTGCTCTAAACTTACGAGCTTATGACTTCGTATCTCAAGAAATTCGTGCAGCAGAAGACCCAGAATTCGAAACTTTCTATACTAAAAACATTTTATTAAACGAAGGTATTCGTGCTTGGATGGCTGCACAAGATCAACCTCATGAAAAACTTGTATTCCCTGAGGAGGTATTACCACGTGGAAACGCTCTTTAATGGTACTTTAACTGTAGGTGGACGCGATCAAGAGTCTACTGGATTTGCTTGGTGGGCTGGTAACGCTCGATTAATTAACCTTTCTGGTAAATTATTAGGTGCACACGTTGCTCACGCAGGTTTAATCGTTTTCTGGGCTGGTGCTATGAACTTATTTGAAGTAGCACACTTCGTTCCAGAAAAACCAATGTATGAACAAGGTTTAATTCTTCTTCCACACATCGCAACTTTAGGTTACGGTGTTGGTCCTGGTGGTGAAGTTATCGATACTTTCCCATACTTTGTATCTGGTGTTTTACACTTAATTTCTTCTGCTGTATTAGGTTTCGGTGGTGTTTACCACTCTCTAATCGGTCCAGAAACTTTAGAAGAATCTTTCCCATTCTTCGGTTACACTTGGAAAGATAAAAACAAAATGACTACCATTTTAGGTATCCACTTAACTATTTTAGGTGGTGGTGCATGGCTTTTAGTTCTAAAAGCTTTATACTTTGGTGGTGTTTACGATACTTGGGCTCCAGGTGGTGGTGACGTTCGTATTATTACTGATCCAACTTTAAACCCAGGTGTAATTTTTGGTTACATCTTAAAATCTCCATTCGGTGGTGATGGTTGGATTTGTAGTGTTGATAACATGGAAGATATTATCGGTGGCCACATTTGGATTGGTACTGCTTGTATTTTAGGTGGTATCTGGCACATCTTTACTAAGCCATGGGCTTGGGCACGTCGTGCTCTTGTATGGTCTGGTGAAGCTTACTTATCTTACAGTTTAGCTTCTGTTTCTTTAATGGCGTTCATTGCTTGTTGTTTCTCTTGGTTCAACAACACTGCTTACCCAAGCGAGTTCTACGGTCCAACTGGTCCTGAAGCTTCTCAAGCACAAGCATTTACTTTCTTAGTACGTGACCAACGTTTAGGTGCAAACGTTGCTTCTGCACAAGGTCCTACTGGTCTTGGTAAATATTTAATGCGTTCTCCAACTGGTGAAATTATTTTCGGTGGTGAAACTATGCGTTTCTGGGACTTCCGTGGTCCTTGGTTAGAACCACTACGTGGTCCAAACGGTTTAGATTTAAACAAACTGAAAAATGATATTCAACCTTGGCAAGAACGTCGTGCTGCTGAGTACATGACTCACGCTCCATTAGGTTCTTTAAACTCTGTAGGTGGTGTAGCTACTGAAATTAACGCGGTGAACTTCGTTTCTCCACGTAGTTGGTTAGCAACTTCTCACTTCTGTTTAGGTTTCTTCTTCTTCGTAGGTCACCTTTGGCATGCAGGCCGTGCTCGTGCAGCAGCGGCTGGTTTTGAAAAAGGTATCGATCGTGATAACGAACCTGCTCTTTCTATGCGTCCTTTAGACTAATTTTTTCAATTTTAGTCTGCTTTTTTTCGTGTTTAATTCTGTTGAGCACGAAAGAAGGATTTGTAGAGTTTTCATTTGGCTAAGATTGTTGTTATGGCAATCTTAGCTAAGTGAACTAATAAAAATTTATAGTTTAGTTTTAAAAACTCTTATGTCAAATACAATTTTAGAAAATTTGCATTTGTATCTTCCAATAGTAAAGCAACATTTTACCGACAAAAGTGGGTCAAGCGTTAATTTTCAAGTAGAAAAAAAAGGCCCTGTACTGTGGAGAGATGTAAATGAACTATCACTTGAGCAGCTAGCAAAGGTTTATGTTTCTTCTCGTGTTTATCACGAAAAGATAACTCGTAAAAATCAAAATTCCTTTTTTGATTTAAAACCTAAAACATAAAAACTTTTGAAATTTAATTTTTTCTATCGTCTTTAAAATTCTGTTTTATAGCTTAGCTAAATAAAAAAATAATAAATAATTTATTCAAAAGTTTCTCTGTAATTTATTCTTTTCTGACAGGTTCTTTTTACAGTTAAAAATGAAAATAAAAAAGTACTGTCCCAAAAAGGTTTATAAAATCACTGGATTTATTTGAATAATTAGTAATATTTTTATTATTAGAGGCTTTATTTATGAAGTTATCGATGATTACACTATCTCTTTTTCATATGAATAAACCTGTTAACAATTTTTTCAAGAATTTAGATCTTTATGGTCCCTTAGTAGAAGAATATTTTAAAGATTCATTTTTAAAGCACGAGAATCCTCAATTTCAAAAGGCTGAACTAGCTAATGATATTTGGATTTCTGAAAGTAGCTTATCATTTTCTGAGCGTGCAAAACTGTACGCTTCTCCAAATGTAAGAATTTGTTATCGTTCTCAAATGTCTCCTTCTAAAAGACAAGAATTTTTTTCTTCGTTACCAGATCAACCAAAAAAAAATTTATAATTATTTAAATTTATTTTCAAAAAATAAAAATTTTTGACCTTAGCAATATTATTTATAATCCAAAGATGACATTGTAAGGGGAAGAAGCTGTATTTTTTGGCCTCAGTTTCATCAAATTCGTGAATCTCTAGGCACCTAAGTACTCCATAGTGAGCTCTATGAGTGGTTTACCTGGGCCTAAAGCGAACTGAAATATCTATGCTAAACCCCCCGTCACCTTCCCAGATACTTAATGCCCAAAAGTATTTATTTGTTGGGTCTACATAAATATTGAAATTTGACGGATTTGGAGTGTGAATTAGCAAGGTTTTGCAATTTTGATAATAGCCTTTCAGATACTTAAAAGTGGAGATTCGTTCTATTTTGGGTTAATTATTCTTTTTCGTCTGTACTTATCAATCAATAGATCACGGAATAGTTGATTCAGAAGGATCGAACCATAGTGAAAATCGAATGAGCTCAAGGGCTACTCAAGGTTTTGTTGTGTTTTTGGTTTTCTTGTTTTATTTATAGGACTGAATAGCAGCTGTCTGGGGTCTATAGCTAGAGCCTCTCTTTGATCTTTTTGATCACTAAATTCAAAAATAAACATCGGGGCTGCGGAGCTGCACTCCCCACTATGTTGAATGACATGAGGGATGAGCAACTAAGTTGCTGATAGCTCAGCATAGCCGAGGCAGCCCTTGAAAACTGGTTATCTTTAGTTTTTATTTTATGATGTTTTCTTTTTCTAGCTTTGTTACCAAAGCTAGAAAAAGAAAAAGTTCAAAGAACCCTCTTATGATTTAGTGCAGAACACTAAACCATAAAACTAAATTAGCAATTAAGCTAACTCAGGAGCTTCAACAGAAGCTAAGTCTAGAGGGAAGTTGTGAGCGTTACGCTCGTGCATTACTTCCATACCTAGGTTAGCACGGTTGATGATGTCAGCCCAAGTGTTGATTACACGACCTTGAGAGTCAACAACAGATTGGTTGAAGTTTAAACCGTTTAAGTTGAATGCCATTGTAGACACACCTAAAGCAGTGAACCAAATACCAATTACTGGCCAAGCAGCTAAGAAGAAGTGTAAAGAACGAGAGTTGTTGAAAGAAGCGTATTGGAAAATTAGACGACCAAAGTAACCGTGAGCAGCTACGATGTTGTAAGTTTCCTCTTCTTGACCGAATTTGTAACCTTCGTTAGCAGATTCGTTCTCAGTAGTTTCACGGATTAAAGAAGAAGTTACTAAAGAACCGTGCATTGCAGAGAATAAAGAACCACCGAATACACCTGCTACACCTAACATGTGGAATGGGTGCATAAGAATGTTGTGTTCAGCTTGGAATACGATCATGAAGTTGAAAGTACCAGAAATACCTAAAGGCATACCGTCAGAGAAAGAACCTTGACCGATAGGGTAGATGATGAATACAGCAGTAGCAGCTGCAACTGGTGCAGAGTAAGCTACAGCGATCCAAGGACGCATACCTAAACGGAAAGAAAGTTCCCACTCACGACCCATGTAAGAACAAACACCTAAGAAGAAGTGACAAACGATTAGTTGGTAAGGACCACCGTTGTATAACCACTCGTCTAAAGAAGCAGCTTCCCAAATTGGGTAGAAGTGAAGACCAATTGCGTTAGAAGTAGGAATTACAGCACCAGAGATGATGTTGTTTCCGTATAATAAAGAACCAGAAACTGGCTCACGAATACCATCGATGTCTACTGGAGGAGCAGCGATGAAAGCGATAATGAATACAGAAGCAGCAGTTAAAAGGGTAGGGATCATTAATACACCGAACCAACCGATGTATAAACGGTTTTCAGTGCTGGTTACCCAGTTGCAGAAGCGAGCCCATAGGCTAGCAGTTTCGCGTCTTTCTAAAATAGCGGTCATAGTTTTTACCTCATTCGTTGTTTTCAAATTTCTCGCAAGCAAAAATAAGTATTGCTTGTTACTTTTTAATATAACAAAAAACTTTGGACCCAAGATAAAAAAAATGTAGTAAAAATAAATAGTTATTTACTTGTATTTTCGTTATTTTTAAGCACTAAGGGCTGCGTCAGCTACCTCAGCTCTGCTGAGCTCTGTGGAACGAAGTGAAAGATATGAGAGGTTAGATCTTTGGCATCCTCCGCTCTGCTGAGCTCAATAAAAACAAAATAAGCTTTTTCCTTAAATTCTTTTCCTTGAAAATTTTTATTGTATAATTGAAATATACTAATAGTAAATTCACTATAGAGCTAGCCGACTAGCACTTCTACTCTCAATTTCTTTGAAGTTGAGCATAAGCTAGTACCTAGCTCTAAGTTAAACACAAACGCTATCAAAGGAGAACTTTATGGAAGTAAATATTTTAGGTTTAATTGCAACTGCACTTTTTATTATTATCCCAACTTCTTTTTTACTAATTCTTTATGTAAAAACAGCTAGTGCACAAGCTGAAGCTGAATAAGCTATAACATTGCTCAAGTAACTTGAGGCACCCATGCACGCAGCCCTTCACTTGGTTCTCAGCCAGTTCACGAGAAACTAAACTCAAGTAAATCAGTCGTTTTTTTTTGAATTAATTCTTTTTGTTTTTGAATAAATTCAAAAAGAATTAATTCAAAAAAAACAAATAAAAAGCTTTTATTTTTTCTTTCCCTATGCTAAAATCTTTATTATATAAAAACAAAAAATAAAAATTACTTTTTGTTTCTTTAGGAGTTGTAGTTCAATTGGTTAGAGCACCGCCCTGTCACGGCGGAAGTTGCGGGTTCGAGTCCCGTCAGCTCCGAAATCCTTAAATGTTAATGGCGTGTTGAATAAAATGAGGGATAGGTACTAGCCTCAGCTGCGCTGAGCTCAAAGGGCTGCAGCTTGAGGCTGAGCCACTTCCTTCAACATAGAGCACCCATTCAAAAAAAGAACTAAATTTACGTTTTTTAAACACCTTTAACTAAAATATCTATAGTTTTTTTGATGATTATAAGTTACAATCTTAATTAACCAGACTGAAAAAAAGCTACTGTTGTAAAATACAAAAAGGTTCAAGGATGGATTCAAACAAATTCATTCTCTTTTTAACATTTTGTTGGCAGCATTTTTACTTTTCAGCTTTCCATGCTCAATCAAGCATTGGACTGATATTTAAGCCTTAGCTTAAAAGGATGTGTTGTTGCCTGCTTAGCTCAGTTGGCTAGAGCATCCGTTTCATACGCGGAGTGTCACTAGTTCGAATCTAGTAGCAGGCAATAGAATTTTAGGAGAGGTGCCCGAGTGGCCGAAGGGAGCACATTGCTAATGTGTCGACGCTCTAAAGGCGTCCGAGGGTTCGAATCCCTCCCTCTCCGAAAAAAGGTGATCTTTCTGCTCTTAAAAGAGGATTTATAAATTTCGAAAACCTAAAAATACTTGTTCTAAAACAGCTAAAGATTCTTTTTTATGCTGCTTGCCTAATTCACCAAGTAATTCCACAACTGAATTCGCGACTTGTGTATATTGTTGTTTCAATTTGATTCGCTCATGTTCGTGATTAGAGCAAGACGAGGCCAGGTGTGTTACTTCTGAGGGGTGCGGCAGTACCAGCCCCTCCGGGCCCAGGTCCTGGATTTCTGAAAAGTTTTTCAATTCAAGGGAATTTTTTGGTTGGTTAAAAGTATTTAAAAAATTATCTGGGGTGGCCCAGTCAATAGCTAAAGGATGAGCCGAATTTTTTTGAAATAGTTCTTGAAGTCCTTCAAAATTAATAAAAATTTGCTGAGGTTGGCTTTTTGGACCTCGAAAACCTTCACTTAACTCAAAGAATCGTTTTTGATTACACGGGGAAACATGACGTTGGATTGCTGCCTGAGGTTTTGCATAATGTAATAATTTTCCAACATCTTTGCCAGAAATCCAAACAGTATCATTTTTAATAAAATAGGAGATTTTAGTCCCAGTGGGATGTTCAAAATAACGAATTGGGGAAGTCATAAAAGAAAAAAAATAGACAATTTGATGAATTTTTTCGTAATAACTTGTCAAAAAAGAAAAAACAGGCTTTAGCTTGAATATTTTAGAACGTTTCTGGATATCAAACTTCTAAGATGTCTGGGACTTCTAGGATGTCTGGGACTTCTAGGACAAGCATCTTCTTTATTGTATTGGATTAATATATTTTTGCTTACTTTTCCTAAAAAATCTTTGTTTGTGTAGTAGCAAAAGTTTGATTAGTATTAAGGTTGCTTTTAAAATAATACCGGTTACTAATGAAAGTCAATTGTAATGAAATGATATTAAGAAATAACAATAAATCTGTAAAAAAAATGCTTCCACAACTTCATTTTTTAAACTCCCCAAACGGTGAAGATATCACTGCTCATCAGGCGTGGTTAGAGCTGTTGAGTTCTTTTTCTAACACAGCAGAAAACGAAACACTTGCATCTTAAAACGAAAAATAACCAAGTGAATCCAATAAAAAAGAGGTGATCTTTCTGCTCTTAAAAGAGGCGGACTGGATTGACATAAATTGGTAAGTCAGTTATCTTAAGAATCGATGAGGAGCAAAACAAAAACGTTTTCTCTAAATCAATTCTTTTAATTTTGTAAACACAAAACAAAAGAATTTCAAAACAATTTTTGGAGAGTTTGATCCTGGCTCAGGATGAACGCTGGCGGTATGCCTAACACATGCAAGTCGAACTAGCTCTAGCGCAAGTTAGAGTGGGTGGCGGACGGGTGAGGAACACGTAAGAACCTACCCTTTGGAGGAGGATAACTGTTGGAAACGGCAGCTAATACTCCATATGCTGAGGAGTAAAAGGTCGAAAGGCCGCCAAGGGATGGGCTTGCGTCTGATTAGCTAGTTGGTGAGGTAAATGCTTACCAAGGCGACGATCAGTAGCTGGTCTGAGAGGATGATCAGCCACACTGGGACTGAGACACGGCCCAGACTCCTACGGGAGGCAGCAGTGAGGAATTTTCCGCAATGGGCGAAAGCCTGACGGAGCAATACCGCGTGAAGGATGAAGGCCTGTGGGTTGTAAACTTCTTTTCTCAGAGACGAATAAATGACGGTATCTGAGGAATAAGCATCGGCTAACTCTGTGCCAGCAGCCGCGGTAAGACAGAGGATGCAAGCGTTATCCGGAATGATTGGGCGTAAAGCGTCTGTAGGTGGCTTTCCAAGTCTTTTGTCAAATCCCAGAGCTTAACTTTGGATCGGCACGAGAAACTCGAGAGCTTGAGTATGGTAGGGGCAGAGGGAATTCCCGGTGTAGCGGTGAAATGCGTAGAGATCGGGAAGAACACCGATGGCGAAAGCACTCTGCTGGGCCATTACTGACACTGAGAGACGAAAGCTAAGGGAGCGAATAGGATTAGATACCCTAGTAGTCTTAGCCGTAAACGATGGAAACTAAGTGCTTGGGCCGCGAGTAATCGCTGCTTGAGTCCTGTAGCTAACGCGTTAAGTTTCCCGCCTGGGAAGTATGCTCGCAAGAGTGAAACTCAAAGGAATTGACGGGGGCCCGCACAAGCGGTGGAGCATGTGGTTTAATTCGATGCAACGCGAAGAACCTTACCAGGGCTTGACATGCCACTCTTTCGGGAGGTCATGGTGAAAGCCAGTTTAGGACACAGGTGGTGCATGGCTGTCGTCAGCTCGTGTCGTGAGATGTTGGGTTAAGTCCCGCAACGAGCGCAACCCTTGTCTCTTGTTGCAACTTTGTTGTTATCGAGAGAGACTGCCGGTGATAAGTCGGAGGAAGGTGGGGATGACGTCAAGTCAGCATGCCCCTTACGCCCTGGGCAACACACGTGCTACAATGGCCAGGACAAAGAGATGCAACCTCGCAAGAGCAAGCCAACCTCAAAAACCTGGTCTCAGTTCGGATTAGTCTCTGCAACCCGAGACTATGAAGCCGGAATCGCTAGTAATCGCTGGTCAGCTATACAGCGGTGAATACGTTCCCGGGCCTTGTACACACCGCCCGTCACACCACGGGAGCTGGCTATGCCCAAAGTCGTTACCCCAACCGTTTGGAGGGGGATGCCTAAGGCAGAGCTAGTGACTGGGGTGAAGTCGTAACAAGGTAGCCGTACTGGAAGGTGCGGCTGGATCACCTCCTTTTTAAGGTCATTTAATGACTTAAAAAATGCCTTTGGTATTTTTTAAGTTCTTTTAAAACTCTAAGCAAAGCTCAGCTCCACTAAGAGCTGGGGCTATTAGCTCAGGTGGTTAGAGCGCACCCCTGATAAGGGTGAGGTCGCTGGTTCGAGTCCAGCATAGCCCATGGCTTACAAAAGCTTGGAGTAGTTTCATAATTGGTTTGTACTGGGGGTATAGCTCAGTTGGTAGAGCGCTGCCTTTGCAAGGCAGATGTCAGCGGTTCGAGTCCGCTTACCTCCACCAAATCAAAAGTGATTACACTTTTTAAAAGAATAATTTTTTAACGTTTTTCAGCTCAATTCTATTGAGCATAAAAACAAATCCATGGTCAAAGGACATACGGATTACGGTGGATACCTAGGCACTTAGAGTCGATGAAGGGCGTGGAAACCAACGAAATGCTTCGGGGAGCTGGAAACAAGCTACGATCCGGAGATTCCCGAATGGGGCAACCCCAAGTACTCTCCCTTGAATTCATAGAGGGCTGAGAGGAAACCTGGCGAATTGAAACATCTTAGTAGCCAGAGGAAAAGAAAGCAAACGCGATTCCCTTAGTAGCGGCGAGCGAAACGGGAACAGCCTAAATCTTTCCCGCAAGGGAAAGAGGTAGTGGGAGGAGCACAAGGAAAAGTTAAGTTTAGACGAAGCAGCTGAATCCTGCACCAAAGATGGTGATAGTCCAGTAGTCGAAAAACTGAGCTTTTCTGCTCTTATCCCGAGTAGCCTGGGACACGTGAAATCCCGGGTGAATCAGCGAGGACCACCTCGTAAGGCTAAATACTCCTAAGTGACCGATAGTGAACAAGTACCGCGAGGGAAAGGTGAAATAGAACCCCTGAAGGGGAGTGAAATAGAACATGAAACCGTAATCTTACAAGCAGTGGGAGGAGGTGACCCGTAAGGGACCTCTGACCGCGTGCCTGTTGAAGAATGAGCCGGCGACTTATAGGAAGTGGCTTGGTTAAAGTGCGATGAGCGCTGAAGCCGTAGCGAAAGCGAGTCTGAATAGGGCGACGTCACTTTTTATAGACCCGAACCCGGGTGATCTAACCATGGCCAGGATGAAGCTTGGGTAACAAC